ATGTATATATTAATAGGATTAATGATCCCTGTTTCTTATCTTATTAATATTGTTTTAAGAATATTGGCAATTATATTACCATTATTGATATCAGTAGCTTATTTAACTTTGGCAGAGCGAAAAGTTATGGCCGGAATTCATAGACGGCAAGGTCCTAATGTAATTGGATATTTTGGTCTATTACAACCATTAGCAGATGGATTAAAATTACTTTTAAAAGAAACGATTTTACCAAATAGAGCAAATATTTTACTTTTTGTATTATCTCCAGTATTAACATTTGTATTAGCTTTGATTGGATGGGCTGTTATACCAGTTACAGATCAAGTAGTACTTGCTGATTTGAATATTGGAATCTTATATCTATTTGCAGTTTCTTCTTTAGGAGTATATGGAATCATTACTGCAGGTTGGTCATCAAATTCAAAATATGCTTTCTTGGGAGCTTTAAGGTCAACTGCCCAAATGGTTTCTTATGAAGTATCTATTGGATTAATTATAATTAATGTATTATTATGTTGTGGATCAAGTAATATCAGTACAATTGTTTATGCACAACAAAATAGTATTTGGTATATAGTACCTTTGTTTCCTCTATTTTTAATGTTCTTCATTTCTATTTTAGCTGAAACAAATAGACATCCATTTGATCTACCTGAAGCAGAAGCAGAATTGGTGGCAGGATATAATGTAGAGTATTCAGCGATGGGATTTGCTTTATTCTTTTTAGGAGAGTATGCCAATATTATTTTAATGAGTAGTATGGCTGTACTATTATTTTTGGGAGGATGGCTTTCACCATTTGGTGATTTATATATTCCTTTTATTAGTTGGTTACCAGGATCTTTTTGGTTTTCAATAAAATTGATTGCAATCTTATTTGCTTTTATTTGGGTAAGAGCCGCTTATCCTCGTTATAGATATGATCAATTAATGCGTATTGGATGGAAAATATTCTTACCGCTATCTTTAGGGTGGGTTTTATTTACTTCAGGTATTTTAATTGGTTTGGATTGGTTACCTTAGATTAAATAATCTAAGGTTTAAACCTTTCTATACAGAAATATTGCTTATATGAAAAGTTCATATACTAAAAGAAAAATTATCTTATTATTATCTAGTGTATCATTATTTATGTTTGGGTTAGCATATGGAGCAGTTCCTATTTACCGGTTATTTTGTCAAGTAACAGGATATGGAGGGACAACCCAAGTGAAGGATAAAGTATCTACATTAGTACAAGGAGAAACTAAACTCATACGAGTACGATTTGAAAGTGATGTAAGTGATCGGTTACTTTGGGAATTTGTTCCTTTACAAAAAGAAATTATATTAAAGGTAGGTGAAAGTGCTCTAGCTTTTTATAAAGCTCGTAATTTAACAGATCAACCTTTAACAGGAGTAGCTACATATAATGTTACTCCACAAGTTGCAGGTGTGTATTTTAATAAAATTCAATGTTTTTGTTTTGAAGAACAAAAATTATTACCCGGTGAATGGGTCGAAATGCCTGTATTTTTTTTTATTGATTCCGATTTTCTTACAGATCATCGGATGCATGAAGTAGATACAATTACTTTATCATATACATTTTTTAAAAGTGTTTAAAAAATTAAAATATAACGTTTCTTCTATATTTTATTAAATAATTCATATAGGTTTTTGGTAAATCTATATATTTCTATAAAAAATATTTATTATTTTTAAACAATGTTGAATAGAACATTTTTTGGTAAATTTTTAGAATGGGAGATACGATCAGTATCTTCGCATCCATATCATATGGTAGATGTTAGTCCATGGCCAATTTTAGCAGCATTTTCAGGAATGACTGTATTTGCAGGTGGGATAGCATATATGCATTCATTTTCGAATGGTGGGTTTTTACTTTCTATTGGATTATTGAGTGTTTTAGCTTGTATGTTTGTATGGTTCCGAGATATTATCCGAGAAGGAGTATATGAAGGACATCATACACCTACTGTAGAAAATTCATTAAGATATGGAATGATATTATTTATTCTGTCAGAAGTATTATTTTTTTTCGCATTTTTCTGGGGATTTTATCACTCTAGTTTAGCTCCTACTGTAGAAATTGGAGCAGTATGGCCTCCTTTTGGGTTACATACATTAGATGCATGGAGTGTACCTTTAGTTAATACATGTTTATTATTATTATCTGGGTTTACATTAACTTGGAGTCATCATGCTTTAATTTGTGGTGATACTAAAGTATCTTCTCGTGCATTATTATTAACTATTGTATTAGCAGCAGTATTTACATTACTTCAATTATTTGAGTATATGGAAGAAGCTAGCTTTACAATTGCAGACGGTATTTATGGATCTACTTTCTATGTATCAACTGGATTTCATGGTCTACATGTAATTATTGGAACCATTATGTTATCTGTTTGTTTATTAAGAATGAAAAATAACCAATTTACACAAACACATCATTTTGGGTTTGAAGCAGCAGCTTGGTATTGGCATTTTGTAGACGTGGTATGGTTATGCTTGTTTGTTTCTGTTTACTGGTGGGGAGGTTAAACAAATATAACTACAATAATTTCATATTATTGAATACAATTAAATACTAAACAAAATTTTAAAATTGTTAGTGATTGGTTTTTATTGATCAAAAAAGGCTAGAAGCGGAATTGAACCGCTATTTTAGGATTTGCAGTCCTACACATTAACCAGTTATGTTATCTAGCCTTTGAAAAATAATTTCAATTATTAATATTTATTTATTATATGAAGAAAAGAACTCATTTAAAAAAAAAAAGTGCTCTATATTCATTAAAAAATGGAGCTGTCGTTAACTTAGAATTTTTAACTAAGTCTAAACCTAAACTAGTTAGAGATTTAACAAATCATTTCTTATGGGCTTCTGAAAGCTCTAAGAAGAAATAGATAATCAAATAGAGTTTATTATATATTATATAAGATATGTCAAAAGTATTAGTTTCAGGAAAACCATTATCTAATTCACAAAATTTAAATTATGCATTAAAAATAATTTTAGGAATTGGTCAGGCCAATTCAAATTATATTTGTACCAAGTTAGGAGTGTCTCCTAATATAAAAGTAAAAGATTTTATCCAATTACCATCAGTTCATAATACTGAGAATGATAACTTAGAGCAATTAAAGCTTATTATTCGGAATCATTGTGTTTGCGAGGCAGAGTTGAATAAGTATTTGCAAGATGATATCAAACATTTATATGATATTAAAAGTTATCGAGGTATGCGTCATAAATTAGGGTTGCCCGTAAATGGACAACGGACACATACTAATAGCCAAACACAACGTAAATTAGGAAGACGTTTATCTTCATTAGAGAACAATTCTAAGGTGAGTAAAACTAAACGCTTTTTTACACAAAGAAAAAAAAAATTCAGATTTGGTTCTAATGATTCTAAGAAACAAGTACAATTAAAAATAAAAAAAACTTAATCAATGAAGTGGTTTTATAACAATAACAATATACAACGTCGAAAGTGGCGGGATCCGCAAGGATTTAAGTGGCGAGACCCAAGGACTCATTTTACATTTTTGCCGGAATCTTTTGTTGATAATCAGATACATGGATTTAGTCGTCCTATTGCTCCACACTTAACTGTGTTTAGACCTATTTTAAATTCTATTGCTTCTATTTTACATAGAATCAGTGGTGCTTTTTTGGGATTGGTATTCTATTCTATTATTTATATATGGATTGTAACATTTAGTTATATCCAATTTTATAATTGGGGGGCTCATGAATTTAGTGGATTACTAGGTCAAGCTTGTTTATTTTTTACAGTAGTATTATTATTATATCATATGATTAGTGGTGTACGTCATTTTATCATGGATGGTATGGTACTATATAGTCCTAAATATAATACAATTAGTAGTTTCCTATTAGTTATAGGTGGTTTAGCTATTTCATATTATATTACATATGGATTATTATTTAATATCCAGGATTACAATTATGGATATAGTATTTCATTTATTCCGACTATTTATGGTTGGTTTACTGATCTTTTAGTAGGAGTAATTCTAGCTATTTTTGTAGTGATCACTGCATTTTTAGCATGTTATTCAATAATTACTTCTTTATTTACAATTTATATTTTTAGACGGTCAATCGTAGAAGATCTTAAAAATTTATTTTGAACTTATATAGTTGATTTTGTAGAATTTCAACCCCGATTTGCCCAAATGAAAAACTTGGGTGATTTATTAATGTTGGGGTATGTTTCCACTTTTATCGGTACATTTTATTTTCTAACTTATACTAATTTTACTTTTAAGTCATTTGCTTTTTTTTACATGATATTTAAAGTATATGGGAGTATACGTTATGCTGTTAGAATATATGATAATCCTAATTGGCAAAAAAAGCGAAATGTTTACTATAAACATAAGATTAAAGAATTTATAAAAGGATGGTTATGTCGGTTTAGGTTAGTTGTTTACATCTATCAAATTTTTTGGCCATCTGATTTTTTAAGTAAGTTTTCTCATGTATCATGGTTCCAACATTTTAGCAAATTACGAAAAGATCCATTAGAGCTCCAATTAGAAGCTAAAGAATATCAAACTTTTATGGCATTTTCTCAAGTAAATCATGTTGAAGTAGAGTCAGGAATAATTATTTCAAATGATTTAACTGACCGTGATTTGGCACTAGGTACTAATTTTAATGAAATAAAATTTACTTATGGATTTAAAAATAGATTGACTCGCACATATAGTTTCAGAGCAATGAAAAAATTATTATTAAAAAGAGGTCCTCAAATTCCTTCAATTTGGAATTTTGTACGACGTTTGGGTATTAACTATAAATTACCCGGAGCTGCATTAGCAATATTAAATCGTCCATCATTACAATGGGCACTTCAAAGAATAACAGGGGTATTTCTATTGATAGGGATTCCATTTATTTTAGGGATGTATTATTTATATTCTTACAAAATGATGATAGTTTATTATTTAAGTGCTGAAACGATTTTAAAAACTACTCTAGTAATGACTATTATTTTCTTAATTGTAGTTCCTCATATGACATATGGGATAAAATCAATTATTTTTGATTATACAAAAGATAAAAAGACTAGAGAAGAAAGATTACATAGTTATACTAAAGTTTATCGCTATATGGCATTTTTTTTATTCATGAAAATGATTTTTATTATGTTATATATCGTCTTTTATTATAATGGAATTGATCCACAGTATTATTTATTAAAAGATATGTTGGCTCAATTAAATGCATCAGGTGTTACTTTTAAAACATCTGGTGCTTTATACCAATCAACATCTTTGGTTGGTTGTAATTCAAACATAGAAGGTGATCCGTCTATCACTAAGTTTAAAATAGATCCCTATCTGGCTTATCCTTATTTACGATATTGTTTTGACTATATAGATATGCTAGAATTACATTTAAATTCTACCGATACTTCAGATCTAGAGAAAAGTCCAATATATTTGAATTCAACAGACTGGAATATGTTAGGTACTTATGAAAAATATAATGCTGAGTATATCTTCAGTAAAATTATTGACTCTTTACCAGGATTGTGTCAAATCTGGAAAGCTTTAGATGCAAATTCAAAAGAATATTTTTTTTTATTGTGTAAAAATACTTCTTCGATGTTAGCGTCTCCTAAAGAAGAATCTCATATTGCTAGTGTAATAATACCTGCAGATAAGTTTTATAAATTTGCAAGTATTTCTAAAACGTTATCAAATATTGATATACCTTATATAACTAAGGATCAACCATTTCACTTATTACGTAAGCATAATGATCAAGATCATTTACCTAGTGTAGTTGATAGTGTTTTTAATTCTAAAAAAAATATTTCCGTTTCCTTTAAAGATAATAGTATTGCTTTATCACCTAGAGATCAAATAGATATCTTAGAAAATTTATATTTTTTCTATAAAAAGTTAATGCATAAATATAGTGATCCTATAATTGCTGAGAGGATGTCTGTTATCCGGGAACAAATTGATTCTTTAGAACATCGAGATATTATTGCTGAAGAAGAGGTAATTGTTGAGGATAATGAGAAGATAATTGACATAGAAGAAAAAACTTATATCTATGCTTCTCCGTTGCCCTTACCATTGTTAGATAATCTAGTTTTTTTAAAGGAAGAATTGTTAGCTTATAAGAATTATTTGATGAAATCCTCTTCTTTACTGGAGAATGCATTATTTGATGAACCAAAATACCATGTGTTTTTTTCAAAATCAGCATCGGGATCTATCATAGTAAATGTAGAACAACATTTTTCGAACTCTTACCTTAATTTGCTAAATGATATCTCTTCAAGGATAATGGATAATTCAGTTAAATCTACAATTTCTCCAGAAGATTTAGAGACTAACCCATCAATACACTTTTCTATCAATGATTTGTTATTTAGCCAAGAGCAAGGTATAGGATCTTCATATTATCTAGACAGAGCTGCTAGTATAGGGAGAAATCCAACAAGTACAGAACCTTTTAGTAGTATACATAATTCTTATTTAAATTCATCTTCTAGGTTTATACCACTTAAATTTAGTGGTTCCAGCAACTTAGATAAAAATTTCATTGCAGGGAAAATATCTAGAATTAGTTTCATCAAAACTCGTCTGATTGATCTAATAGACCAAAAGGTCCAGTTAAGTGAAACTTTCCCAGCACAAAAATACTATAAGGCTGTGCATATGCTTTTTTTAGAATCTTCTCTAGAAGAAAGTTTTTCTAATTGGATCCATCAACTTATTCAATTGGTTCAGGATAAAGATCAAGAAATTGATACAATTTACTTGGAAATATTAGATATATATAATCAAAATAATTATGATATCAACCAATTGACAGAAAAAGAATTGTATTTACTTAGTTCTTTTATAGATAAATATGGATATCTATTAGAAGATGATCTAGTAAGTATTATAAATAAGTCTTTTGAATTTTGTATTGATTCTGGTCTATCTGATGATTATGAATCTTATTATTATCACCAAGTAGATGAATCTTCGCTTAATAATGATGCTGAGAAACATGAGTTGTATCTACATAGGGCAAGTCCTTTTTATAGGAAGGAGAGAATTATTCTAGGTAGTGATGTGCATGTTTTTATAGATTCATTTAAAAGTAACGATTTAGATGACAGTAGTGGAATTATTTTATTTACTAGTAAAGAAGGGATGAATCACTATAATCCATTTAAGGAAGGAAACTCTTACCTTTCATCTTCTTTATCTGATTCCTCAGAAGAAAGGACTACTACTTATTACAATAGTAAGGATTCATTATCTAACAAAGATAGAAAATATATAGGGTTAATTCAAAAATATTATCTTGAAAAAGATCTATTGGAATTACCTGAAAAATACAAAGAAGAAGCTAACAATATAAAAGATAATGTTAAAACTGAACGAAATATTCAAACACGACCCAATGTGGTACACAATGTCAATGCTGACTCTATGCATGCTGTGGATATATGCAGAAATGTTGGAAGAAGAGGGGGCGATGGGCTTTTGGTTGAAAACAGAAGCGGACCTATCGTAACTCTTTCTCATTCTAATGATGGAGAAGGTTCTTCTAATTTATGTAAAAACACAAATACTTTTTACACCAAAGGTAGATTAGAAAGTAATGACCTGGCTCCTCATGATTTATCAGATCTCTCTAAGAGGTATAACAAATCTTCACAGGGCGATAATTATAAATTAACAAGCATTGATTGGACTAATAAAAATAAAAAAACAATATTAAAATATATTATATGGAATAATAATACAGGATATTTAGAATATGGAAATGTAGATGATATTTTGAATAATAATAAATCTATTTATGATAATTCCGGTTGTGATATATATAGAGATCAATATTCTTTTTCTCCTTTTATTCGTAATTTATATGATATATTAACTACAGATATAAAAAATATCAAGTATTTTATTAATTTTACAACAAATGAATTATTACTTCAAAATACTTCAACAGGTAGTTCTATTAGCTTACCTTTAGTTGATCAGAATTATGAAACTTTTATTGAAGACGATGCTAAGGATAAGCTTTTAAAGTTAAAGCATACTAATTTAAAATTAGCTAGCAAAGCTAGTTTAAGTTTTTTAAATTCTTTTGGAACTACTTTATTTAAAAATATATCATTAATATTAGATAAAATTGAAGATGAAACTGGACTTATCATAGAATTATCTGAAATTGATTACTTATCTTCATCTGTTTCTAAAGGGTTAAGTTATGATATATATCATATGGACCTTAATCCTTTAGAAAAAGGGATAGCTACTAAATAAAAATGACTGAATTTAAATATTATACTAAATACATATATATATTAAGTATTGGTTTTATTTTTTATCAAATTTTTTGTTTAAGTCATTTTTTTATATTATATTTCATATTTTTGTTAGGTATCCAGTTTTATCATTATCATACAATTATATTTTTATATCTCAATATTTATAAATTAAACATGAATAATTTAATCAAAGAAATATTAACAGACGTATCAAAAGATAAGCATCATATTGATATTAATATCAAAAAATATCTTAATAAATTGACAAATAATAATACGGATTCTAATATCTCTATGGAGGAACCTGTTTTTGTACGGGTATATAGATGGAATCCAGAAAAAATAACAAAACCTTATACACAAACTTATACAATTGATAATGTAAAGTCTATACCTGGACCTATGGTATTAGATACCCTATTATATCTTAAAAATAATGTAGACTCTACCTTAACGTTCAGAAGGTCATGCCGAGAAGGAATATGTGGTAGTTGTGCTATGAATATCAATGGTTTAAATACATTGGCATGTATCCAAAAAAATCCATGGGTATTGGATAACTCTAATAAAGTATTGGATATTTTTCCTTTACCACATATGTTTGTACTTAAAGATTTAGTGCCTGACCTGAGCCATTTTTATAAACAATACAAAAGTATCCAACCATGGATGCAACGGGATGAAACAAGGAATAAGAAAAAAGAATATTACCAATCAAAACATGACCGTAAAAAGTTAGATGGTTTGTATGAATGTATTCTATGTGCTTGTTGCTCTACAAGTTGTCCAAGTTATTGGTGGAACAGTGAAAAATATTTAGGTCCTGCCATCCTATTACAAGCTTATAGATGGGTTCAAGACAGCAGAGATCGAGCAAAAAAACAACGATTGGATAATTTAGATGATAAATATAGAATGTATAGATGTCATACTATTATGAACTGTGCTCAGGTTTGTCCAAAACATTTAAATCCTGGAAAAGCTATTGCAGCTATGAAAGAAGAATTATCTCCAGTTGAAGAGAATATCTCATTTAGTTTAGAAAATGATCTAGTTACTGGTAAATAAAGACTAGTATTTAAATTTTAAAATTTTTTGGTAATATAATAAGAGTATCTTGTAAAAGTTCATATTATAATACCAAAAAAACTATAGAATATTTAAAATATTTGTTATGAATAGATTAAATCACCGTAAAAATAAAGTTAAGAATACAAAAAAACATATGATAGCTTCAAATATGAAGCAGTCTGGCTTTCAAAAACGGAGAGAGCAGATGAAAATATACAGAAAAGCAAAAAATAATTTTTCTAATCAATTTATGAAATCTGTAATGGAGAATAAAAAAGGATCATTTTATGTGCTGATGCATTCACACTTAAATAAATCTTTTATTAAAAAAAATCCATACTATTTGACAGATTCTTCTTTCTACTATAGGAATATTCTATTATATCGATGGTATCGGAAAAATCCATCCAAGGTAATGCCTTCTTGCCTAGATGAAGGGCGTATTAGTGATTTAATAAATAAAATGTATGCGTATCGTATTTGGAAAACTAAATTGAAGCATACAGGTGTGTTAACTGTAAATTGCACTTACAGTAATATCTTTATTACTTTAACCAATTTAAAAGGGGCATGTGTAATGTCTATTACTGGTGGGTCTAATAACCTAGATAAAGATACTAAGTTCAAAGGTAAGCAGCGCCGGTCTCCTTATGTAGGAGGGGTGATTGGAAAAGTGGTTTCAAATTATCTACAACGCCAACGTCGATTTAATTATATTCAACTGAGAATAAAAGGTTTTGGAAAGGGACTTAATCCTTGCTTAAAAGCTTTAGTTCGACCTAAATATAGATTTCAGTTCATAAAAATGAAAGATCTAACTGGAGTTCCACATAATGGATGTAGGTTACGTAAAAAACAGCGGAAATAATAAGGAAAAAGACTATGATATATAATAAAAAAAGTTTTCAATCTAGAAAAAAACATACAAAAATTTTAAAACATTCTAAGGGGTTTGTTGGAAGAGCTAATAGATGTTTTAGACCAGCTGTGAAAAGAGTTTATAAATCATGGCAATATATTTATCGAGATAGAAGAGATAAAAAGCGGTTGAATCGTAAATATGCTATCCAAATTATTAACGGAGCTTTAAAAAATTATGGTTTAAATTACAATCAATTTATTTATTTATTAAATTGTTCTAATATCAAAATAAATCGAAATATGTTAAGTACTTTAGTAAAATATGAGCCATATTCATTTGAAGTTTTAGTAAAATATCTACAATTATTAAAATTATATAACTAAATTACTATATAATCTTAATGTTAAAATAACTATAAAATGCCAACAATTAATCAATTAATAAAAAAACCACGGAAGAAAAAACAAAGATCAAGTAAGGCACCAGCTTTGAATAAATGTCCACAAAAAAAAGGAATATGTTTGAAAGTGTACATTACTTCTCCAAAAAAACCTAACTCAGCACGACGAAAAGTAGCTAAGATATTTTTATCTAATAAGAGAAAGATTATTGGATATATCCCAGGTGAAGGACATACATTACAAGAGCACTCAACAGTTTTATTGAGGGGAGGGAGAGTTAAAGATTTGCCAGGAGTAAGATATAAAATAATTAGAGGTAAGTTTGATTTAGGAGGTATCGATAGTAGATCACAAGGAAGATCTAAATATGGTACTAAAAAAAATAAATAATAATAAATGAAATCATATTTATATTTAACAAAAGAATTTAAAAAAAAAGATCATTATTTGATGTCAAAGGATAGTCTTTCGAAAACTAAAGATAATACTAATTATAAAAGATCCTTGGTAAATTTGAATGATCTAAGATCTATAAATAATATATATGCAAATAATACTATTTTTAAATCTTTAAATTTCAATACATTAAATGATTATTTAACAAAAGTTAAAAATAGATCAGGGGATATAAAATTAAAATCTAAATCTAATTTATTAGATTTATTATTTCACCAACAATATCATATTGTTACTAGTAATCCTAAAAGAGATACATATATTCCATTTATCTCAATAATTACTACTTTTCATCCATATTATAGAAATAACTTATTATCTTTGAAAGATATTTTATTTCTATCACAGTACCAAAATTTTTCCATAATAGATAAAAAATTATTGTCTAATTTACAGTTATTTTTATATTTTATTTCTTCTCGAACTAGAAATAGAAGGCTTTTTTTAAATAAGAGAAAAGTACTTAATAATATTAATTTAGCACAAGATGATAAGTTATGGCTCCGTCCATTAGATAGTGTATTCTATTCTCTGTGGACTTATAGAAGTTTAACACTAAGGATGAAAAAAAAATGGTTCTTATCTCCAGATAAAATATATAGTCATATTAATAAGTCTAGGTCTTTTTATTTACATTTTGTACATACATTGATGAAAGATGGAAAAAAACAAGTTTCTGAAAAATTGATGAATGATTGTTTTTTATATATAAAGAGACATACATTAAAAAATCCTTTTAAAGTATTAAAAAGAGCAGTATTAAATAATCGAATTTCTGTACGTATTCAGAGCTATAGAAAATCAGGAAGAAATATTTTAGTTCCAGTAGCAATAAAATTGTTACGACAATATTCATTTGCTATTAAACGTATTGTAGAAGTTTGTGATGAGCGTAGAGAATATGATTATTCCCAAAGATTAGCTAAAGAATTGATGGATTCATATTTAAATAAAGGATTAGCTATTCGAAAAAGAAATGATTATTACAGGTTAGTAAATGCTAATAAGATTAATATCTATTTTAAATTTGGGAGATAAAATTTCTATTATTAACAAAATAAATTAATATATTTAAAATTATGAGCCGATCAAGTTGGAAAGGAAAATATATGGATTCATTTTTATATAATCCATCTTTTTTAAAAAAGTTTAAAAAAAAAAAAGTAAAAATTTGGTCTAGAAGGTCTACAATATTACCTGAATTTATAGGTATTACAGTGGGGATCTACAATGGACGAAAATTTAATTATGTTCACATAACTGAAAATATGGTTGGGCATAAATTTGGTGAATTTAGCTCTACTAGAAAACTAGGAAAAATTCACAATGTAAGTAAAAAAAAAAGTAAATAAATGAGTAGAAGAGTACATCCAGTAAGTTTTAGATTGCGTTATTTGCAAAATTGGCATTCACTTTGGTGCACTAATAAAAAATATTATGCAAAGTTATTGCATGAAGATTTATTAATGCGAAAATATATAATGTTAAAATTATTTAAGCGGAGGTTAAGATTAAAGAAGGTTAATGTTACCGGTGTTCATTATGATAATAAGTGGTTATTTCAAGACTTATTTTCAAATGCTACTTATTTTTTTTTGGCTACTAACTGTGTACATAGTTGTAACATCAAACGTTTAGGGAATAAAATTTTTGTTTATATTCATTTAACTAAATATTTTCCTAAGGAACAATCTAGGCATTTTACTATCAAGTTAAGACGGTTGAATAAACAGATAACTTTTTTAAAAAAAGTTAAAAAATCTAAAGAATATAAAGATTTATTACAGTACAAACGTAAATTAACTAATATTGAGAAGCGAAAGATTATAAGAGGTCAACAACAAAGAGATGAAATATATCATAATACTCTAGCAGGGTTTCAAAGTGTATTTGAAAAATTTACAGGTAAAGATGTGTATTTCTCTGTGGTCGAACATCCATTGGTATGTTTTGTAAATCCTTCTATTATTTCTCAATATGTATCTAAGCAATTGGAGCTTAATTCTATGAGGATTAGATGGATATTAAAAGAAGTTGAAATACGTTTAAAAAAAGATCCTATTGTTAAGGGGTATAAGATTACATGTTCTGGAAGATTTGGAGGTAAAAATCCTAGAACACAAAAATATACTGTACAAGGAGGTATATTACCATTAAATACTATTGATAGTTATATTGATTACAGTCAGTCTTTTGCCGTAACTAAAAGTGGGGTTTGTGGAATAAAAGTTTGGGTTCATTATATGTCCCCTAAAGTATATCCAGCATTATCTGTGGAAGCGAATCCACTAAATAAAAATATTCATATAATAAGGTTATTATTTAATAATAAAAAAAATAAAATGAAACTAGATTCTGAAGGTTTTCTGGATTCTAGGGATAAAATATAATATTTATTTTTTCTTCATATTATATATATATATATGTATTTTTTAGGTAATTAGCTCAATTGGTGGAGCATCTCGTTTACACCGAGAAGGTTATTGGTTCGATTCCAATATTACCTATAAGATTTTACATATAAGAAAGTCTTATAAAAATACAGTTTGTAAAAACGGTATATAATAAGAGAATATATTATTCTAATAACTTAATTAATTTAGTTTCTTATCTTATCATTTTTAAACTATGTTATTACAACCAAAGAAAACAAAATTTCAAAAATATAGAAAAGGTCAAAGATTAAAAAAATGTACTAAAGGGTACCATTTAGTCTTTGGAGATATTGGCTTAAAAGCTTTAGAATCAGGCAAGTTGACTGCTAGACAGATTGAATCTGTTAGGCAAACAATTAAGAAAAAAGTTAAAAAGTCAGGTAAGATATGGATTAGGATATACCCTGATATACCAGTTACTCAAAAACCTGCAGAGGTTAGAATGGGTAAGGGAAAAGGAGCAGTTCATCATTGGGCTAGTCCTGTAAAAAAAGGTCGTATTTTATTTGAATTAGTTTGTACTTCACCTGATTTAGCAAGGGAAGCTCTACTAAAAGCTTCAGATAAGTTACCAATAAAAACTAAATTAGTTACATATAATCAAAACCAACTCTAAAATAAGAATGAGAAGGTTTTAAATATTCAGATGACGATAAATAATAATTAATTGTATAATTAATATTATAAAGATTTTATTTCAAGTAATACTATTGAAAGTATTATATTAAGGATCAATTTCAAAGTATGGGTTTGATCCTGGCTCAGAATGAACGCTAGCGGTATGCTTTAACACATGCAAGTCGAATGTAAAAACATGGCGAACGGGTGAGTAATATACAAGAATCTACCTAATAGTTTGGAATAAGTGTCAAGAAAAAAAATTGAAAAAATCGAGCTTTCGATAACCTCTGTACTTTTACTAGTTTCCTGGAGTGAGGCTTCGCAATTTTTTTTTTACAAGTAAATAAATTTATACTATTTACTACACAAATATCAAATATTTAACTTTTCTATAGAGGTATAGAAGAATAGCAAAGACTAAGTCGCTATTAGATGAGCTTGTAGAGGATTAGGTTGTTGGTGAGGTAAAAGCTTACCAAGCCTGTGATCCTTAGCTGGTCTGAGAGGATGATCAGCCACACTAGGACTGAGACAAGGCCTAGACTTTATTGAAAGTCAGCAGTGGGGAATATTGGACAATGAGCGAAAGCTTGATCCAGCAATACCGCGTGAGGGAAAAGAATGCTAAATCAGTGTGTTCTAAGTGAGAATTATAAAGGTAATGCAGCGAACTTATAATTCTTCGGAACGCAGGTTGTAAACCTCTTTCATTAGGGAGGATAATGACTGTACCTAAAAAAGAAGCCCCGGCTAACTTCGTGCCAGCAGCCGCGGTAAAACGGAGGGGGCTAGTGTTATTCGGTATGACTGGGCGTAAAGGGCATGTAGGTTGTTTTGTAAGTAATAAATGAAATCCCAGAGCGTAACTTTGGAAGTATTTATAGTACTGCAAAACTTGAGTTTAGTTGAAGTTAGGGGAATTTCTACAGGAGAGGTTAAATTCTGATAGTAGAAGGAATATCAAATGCGAAGGCGCCTAACTATGCTAATACTGACGCTGAGATGCAAAGGCGTAGGGAGCAAACAGGATTAGATACCCTGGTAGTCTACGCAGTGACCGATGAGTGTTAAATATTGGAATTTTTCAGTAATTACAGCTAACGCGTTAAACACTCCGCCTGGGGAGTACGGTCGCAAGATTGAAACTCAAAGGAATTGACGGGAGCTTGCACAAGCGGTGGAGCATGTGGTTTAATTCGATGATACGCGTAAAATCTTACCAGTTCTTGCATAATTGGTATAAAATAATTTAGAAATAATTTATTGTTCAATTACAGGTGGTGCATGGCTGTCGTCAGCTCGTGTTGTGAAATGTTAGGTTAATTCCTTTAACGAGCGAAACCCCTATTGTTCTGTATATTTATGTTGATTTAAATCATAAATATCTTATACAAGATGGATGAGTTATATACTCTGTTGAAGCAGGGGATGACGCCAAGTCTTTATGCCCCTAATGGACTGGGCTACACACGTGCTACAATGACAATTACAATGAGAAGCAAAAACGTGAGTTGGAGCAAATCTTTAAAAATTGTTCTTAGTTCGGATTATTCTCTGAAACTCGAGAATATGAAGTTGGAATCGCTAGTAATCGCGGATCAGAATGCTGCGGTGAATATGTACTCAAGCTTTGTACACACCGCCCGTCACACCAAGGAAGCTGGTGTTACCCTAAATATATATATCTAAGGTAATGAATTTGACTAATCTATATAGGTCTTTGAAAAGTAAGTGATTTATAGAGATGGTTAAAAAGTATTATGGATAAGGATATTATGTGACGGTAACATTGGTGACCGGGGTGAAGTCGTAACAAGGTAGCCGTAGAGGAATCTGTGGCTGGACAAATCTCCATTATAAAAAATTATTTTTTATCGTCGTCAAAAAAATTATTATAAATCAAAGGTATATAATTTATTTTTATAAAAATAAATTGTACAATTTCCATTAATGTGTCAAAATATACTTTAATAGTTAATTTTTATTTTTAACTTATAGAAAATACAAATAAATAGTGTATTTTAGATAACAAAAAGTAGACTTGATCTACTTTTATGTTTATCCTGGTGACAAATAGGAGAAACATAAGATTTAAAAGGAAAGCAATGAATGGATGCCTTGGTATTAGAAAATAAAGGACGTGATATACTGACGAAAATGTCATGGGTAAGTAGTTACTTGTGATCCATGATTATCCTAAGGGGAAACCTATTAATATATTTTAATTAATTACTATACTTAGCGAATTGAAACATCTAAGTAGCTAAAGGAATAGAAATCAATCGAGATTCCGTTAGTAGTGGCGAGCGAATGCGGATGAGGCAAATTAAGCAGTATATCTTATAATTAATATAGTTGAAGAAATTGTTTTATTATAGTTTACCAAAGAAGGTTTATAGTCCTGTAAACATAATATTGATTATAGATAGCTTTAATTCAGTAGGATGGAACACGTGTTATTCTGTCTGAACATAAGGGGACCACTCTTTAGCCTAAATATTTTCTAATAACCGATAGTGGACAAGTACTGTGAAGGAAAGGTGAAATAGCGTCATAAATTGTTGTGAACTAATGAAATAGAACCTGAAATTCGTTGTTTATAAGCAGTTGTATGTTTGAAGAATATTATAGAGATCAACCGTCTCAAAGAATAATTTAGTATAAACTACAGCGTACCTTTTGTATGATGGGTCAGTTAGTTAATTAATCAAGCAAGCTTAAGTTGAGATGTAGGCGTAGCGAAAGCGAGTTTTAAATAGCATTAAGTTTGGTTAATTAGACCCGAAACCGGATGATCTAGCCATGAGCAAGTTGAAGGTATCTTAATCGATATTGGAGGACTGAACCCACGTCTGTTGCAACATACGGGGATGACTTGTGGTTAGGAGCGAAAGACTAATCAAATTCGGAAATAGCTGGTTTTCTGCGAAATCTATTTAGGTAGAGCGTTTCAAAATATTCTTATTGGGGGTAGAGCACTGGATGGGTTATGGGGGTTCACCAACCTTACTGATCCCAACCAAACTTCGAATACCAATAAAGTAATTGGAGCAGACAGACTGTGGGTGCGAAGGCCCATGGTCGAGAGGGAAACAGCCCAGACCTTCAGCTAAGGTCCTAAAGATATTACTGAGTGGGAAAGGAAGTAATAAAACTAAGATTATCAGGGGGTAGGCTTGGAAGCAGCCATCCTTTAAAGATAGCGTAATAGCTCACTGGTTCATAAAGTTTTTTTATGCCTAAAATGTAACGGGGCTAAAGTAATACACCGAAGCTAAGGATATATTATATATCAAATTAGATAGTATATGGTAGCAGAACGTTCTATATATAGTCTAGATAAATTGGAAGATTTATTCTGTAAATATTAGAAGTGATATTGCTGACATGAGTAACATAAAACAGTGCGGAAAAACACTGTCGCCGAAAGTTCAAGGGTTTCTGGATCGAAGATTATCTAACCAGAATGATACGGACCCTAAGGCAATAGCGAAAGCTGTAGTCGATGGGATATATATTAAAAGTGACGGTAACATATGTAATATTATTATTTGATTGGATTAATAATAATAAAGATTTGTTATTTCAGGAAATAGCTTTTAAATTTAATTTACCGTACCCAAAACCGACACAGGTGAACTAGTAGAGTATACTAAGGCGTATGAGATAACAATGTTGAAGGAACTCGGCAAAATGACTCCGTAACTTCGGGAGAAGGAGTACCTTATTAATATAAATATAATAAGGTGGCACAAAATAGGGGGTAGCGACTGTTTACTAAAAACACAGGACTCTGCAAAATCGTAAGATGAAGTATAGGGTCTGATACCTGCCCGGTACTGGTAGGAATACGGAATAAGTGAAAGCTTGGACTTAAATCCCCAGTGAACGGCAGCCGTAACTCTGACGGTTCTAAGGTAGCGAAATTCCTTGTCGGGTAAGTTCCGACCTGCACGAATGGTTTAACGACTTCCCCGCTGTCTCCAACATTGACTCAGTGAAATTGAATTTGCCGTGAAGATGCGGCATACCTGCGGTAAGACGGAAAGACCCTGTGCACCTTTACTGCATTCATACATTGCTAACGATTTATCTATTGTGTAGAATAGGTGGGAATTTTATCACATAGTTTACTATCTTTGATAAAATATTAGTGAAATACCACTCTTTAGATTATCTAAAGCTAACTATAATAATTCAAAATTATTTAGAACCTTGTATGATTGGTAGTTTAACTGGGGCGGTTGCCTCCTAAAGAGTAACGGAGGCGTGCGAAGGTAAACTCAAACTAGTTTGAGATTAGTTGTAGAGTATAATGGCATAAGTTTGCCTGACTGTGAGACTTACAAGTCGAACAGAGACGCAAGTCGGTCATAGTGATCCGGTGATTCTGTGTGGAAGGGTCATCGCTCAACGGATAAAAGGTACGCCAGGGATAACAGGCTGATGACTCCTGAGAGTCCATATCGACGGAGTCGTTTGGCACCTCGATGTCGGCTCATCACATCCTGGAGCTGAAGGTGGTTCCAAGGGTTAGGTTGTTCACCTATTAAAGTGGTACGTGAGCTGGGTTTAGAACGTCGTGAGACAGTTCGGTTCCTATCTACCGTGGGGACGAAGTAAAATTGAAAGGATTTTTTCTTAGTACGAGAGGACCGGAAAAAGTATACCTCTGGTAAATCGATTGTTTTTTCCAAAGGCATTGTCGAGTAGCTACGTATACTAAAGTAGAACTGCTGAAATCATCTAAGCAGGAAAACAACCTTAACAAATATTTTACCAACACATTTGCAATGTATTTAACGGGAAGACCGGCATTGTAGAAGAGTGGGATGTAACTCATTGCAGAAGACGACTGCGGAGAGATAGGTCAATTGTGTATCTTTTGTAAAAAAGTATATGGATATTTATATATTCATTTTAGCATAAAGGCCCTAATTCAACTATGGCTGTGAAGCTGGTGGTTAATGAGTTTGTTCTTGTAAAAGTATTTTTGTCACATTTGGGAAAAAATTTAGATTAAACATAATGGTAAGTTAGATCCAAAACCATTTCGAATTTGAGTAATCACTTCTTATCATGCTACAGATACTATATTTATTATGGGAAAGGTAGTTTCGTTTAATCTAAAAAATAATATAGAGAGGCGGAATAGTTTAGCCTGGTAGAACAGCGGAATCATAATCCGCATACGTGGGTTCAAATCCCTCTTCCGCTATATTAAATATATACTTTTTATAGATAAAGAGTAATATATTTATTATTTAAAACAAAGTAAATTTTAAATTTTGCTTAACTATAATTTAAATTAGTAATTAAGACATATTATATATCTTAATAACTACTATCTTAAATTAATAGTAGGAACCCAGTTAGAATAAATGCAATTTATTCAACGGTGGTTTTTTTCTACTAACCATAAAGATATAGGAACTTTATATCTAATATTTTCAGCATTTATGCTAATCGTAGGGACTACAATGTCTTGGTTTATTCGACAACAATTAGCTATGCCTGGTGATGGATTTTTAAATAATCCACATTTTTATAATGTTATTATTACTGGACATGGATTAATTATGTTATTCTTTTTCTTGATGCCTGCTGTTTTCAGTGGATTCGGGAATTGGTTTGTTCCAATTTTAATTGGAGCACCTGACATGGCTTTTCCTAGATTAAATAATATTAGTTTTTGGTTACTACCACCATCAGCTATTTTACTTGTTACTTCTACTTTAGTAGAAATGGGAGTAGGAACTGGATGGACAGCGTATCCACCACTTTCAGCATTAGAAAGTCATTCAGGAGCTTCTGTAGACTTAGCTATATTCAGTTTACATTTATCTGGTATTTCATCTATTTTAGGGTCTATTAATGTTATTACGACAGTTACTAATATGAGATGTCCGGGAATGACATTTTCTAAATTACCACTATTCTGTTGGGCAGCATTAGTTACATCTTATCTAATACTTTTATCTTTACCTGTATTTGCCGGAGGGATAACTATGCTTTTAACAGATAGAAATTTTAATACTACATTCTTTGATCCTGCAGGAGGGGGAGATCCAGTGTTATTCCAACATTTATTTTGGTTCTTCGGACATCCTGAAGTATATATTCTAGTATTACCTGCATTTGGTACAGTAAGTACAATTATTTCTGTATATGCAAATAAGCCTGTATTTGGATATGTTGGTATGGTATATGCTATGGTATCTATTGGTATCTTAGGATTTATTGTATGGGCACATCATATGTATACAGTAGGTATGGATATTGATACTAGAGCTTATTTCTCAGCAGCAACAATGATTATTGGAGTTCCAACAGGAATTAAAATTTTCAGTTGGTTAGCAACTATTTGGGGAGGTAAAATTCGAATGGATATTCCAATGGTTTGGGTATTAGGATTCTTATTTTTATTCACGGTAGGTGGATTAACAGGAATTATTTTATCTAATGCAGCTTTAGATATTGCTATGCATGATACATATTATGTAGTAGGACATTTCCATTATGTATTATCAATGGGTGCTACATTTGGAGTGATCGCTGGAGTATACCACTGGTTCCCTCTAATGACAGGATGCTATTATAATAAATATTGGGCTAAAGTACATTTTTGGTTAACATTCATCGGAGTTAATGTTACATTCTTCCCAATGCACTTTTTAGGAATTTCTGGGATGCCACGAAGAATTCCTGATTATCCAGATGCTTTTGCCAACTGGATGTTGATAGCTTCATATGGAGCTAATATGTCTATAATGGGATTAATTTTATTCTTTATTATTGTTATGGATGCTATTTCTACTCCAAAAATTTTCCCTGTATATGACGAGAAAAAATATGGTTATGCATAAAATATAACCATATTTTACTCAAAAATAATATAAATTAGATTAATAGTTAATATTATTATTAAATAATGTTTATTTTACTTTCCGCACCATATCTTCATTTATTTGATTCAATAGCGTTGCGTTTTTTGGAAGGTGTTGATTCTTGGTCTTTTGGATTTATAGAAAGTGTACCTAAATATAATAATTGGGTTCATGGTATATGGTTCAATAGATTCATTGAGTATTGTGATTGGTTCAATATATTATATTACCAATTAGAGTTTGATATTTTTGTTTTATTATATCAGAGGACTCATGTAATTACATTCTTTGAAAGTCTTTTTGCATTGTATGATATGGATATGACGCATCATGCTATTTTAAAGCGTGGGAGCATTTTACCTGAGAAGGAACTTTTTCCTAGAAAGCCAGGTGGTCATCTTTGGTCTGATTGGTTAGATTGGATTTGTTTTGACAATTATCTTGATCAATATTACTTTGAAGATTATTTTTTTCATAGATCAGAAGGTATTAGAGCTTACTACCATTGTAGAGGTGAAGTAACAGGTACTTTTTATTATGGAAACAAACAGCATACTGGTTTTGTAAATACAACAATCGAAAAAGGGTATATGTTAGTTAGAGAAGGATACCCTTACTCTGCTACTTTAGAACAACATACGTTTTCTGATTTGTTAGAGTGGGAAGCAGAATGTGAACTTGAGGAAGGTAGATTACCTTTTACATCAGAAGGTACACAAATACCTGAAAACACTGTAGATGAATTCCATCCTGATCGACCTGCTAATTTATGCGGTGTTCCTGGAACTGTAGAAGGAGAATTAGATACAGTAAATGAAGGTCTTACGTGGATTCCAAATGTTATATATCATATACAAGTATTAATAGCCATAAGTGCATTTGTCATTTGTCTAGAACATCTTTTTCTTAGATACAATGAATTTTTACCTGAAAAGGAATATCTTGAGCTTAATAATCGGATATTGACATGCTTTCCTAGAGGTATCGATGGAGAGATTTTACATCAATTAGATATTTTAAAAGCAAAAACAGATCCTCATATTATGAAACTTATCGAAAATAACAAAGAACATCCAATCATAGCTCCTTTATATAGACATTTAACAGAAACAAATTGTGACGTTCCTGAGGCTTGGCAATTAGGATTCCAAGATCCAGCAACTCCAATTGCAGAAGGATTAATTGATTTACATCATACAATCAATTTTTTCTTAGCAGTTATCCTTGTATTTGTTACTTGGTTAATTATTAGATCTATTGTAATTTATAAAGATAGAGGACAAAAAAGCGAATGGTCATTTTTCCATGGTCAAACAATTGAAATTGTGTGGACAACAATTCCAGCATTAATTCTAATTGTTATTGCTGTGCCTTCATTTGCTTTATTATACTCAATGGACGAAGTAATTGACCCTGCGATGACAATTAAAGTAATTGGACATCAATGGTACTGGTCATATGAAATGTCTGATAATTTAGGAGAACAAATTAATTATGACAGTTATATGGTTAAAACTCCAGATTTAGAACCTGGAGAATTTAGATTATTAGAGGTAGATAATAGCGTAATTGTTCCTACACACACTCATATTAGAGTTGTAGTTACATCTACAGATGTAATTCATAGCTGGGCAGTTCCTTCATTAGGAATTAAAATTGATGCATGTCCAGGTAGATTAAACCAAGCAACTTTCTTTATCAAACGGGCAGGGTACTATTATGGACAATGCTCTGAAATTTGTGGAGTAAATCACGCTTATATGCCAATTTGTATTGAAGCTAGAGATATTGCAGACTATATTGAATCTTAATTGATGGTAGTCTAAGTATCTATATCATATTAGTTTTAATATTTTTTATGAAGAAATAAAATTTTTGAGGTTTTAAAAATGAATAAGACATTTAATTATAAATCATATATAAAATATCGTTTAAATAAATCATTATATTTATATCATTCAAAATTATTTGGAAAAAGAAAATATAAAGTATTAAAAAATACGAAATATAAATGTTTTCTTTCTGGAAGACAAAGAGGTAATTATAGATTGATTCATGCCTCTAGATTTTATTTACATCGGTTAGGTGCTTCGGGATTACTACCCGGAGTAACTAAAAAATAACTGATTAAATAAAACAATTTCTTAATGAAATAAATTATATTTAATTACATTTTTTATAGAGGTAAATTATATTTTAAGGAATTAAAATTCAACTCTTCTCGGTTGGTTTAATCAATGTTAAATATAGTTTACTCGCAACATTACATTATGAAAAGACCATTTTTTTATAAGAGACAAGAATTGCTAAATAGAGATGAATTTTTTATCTTGGATAAAGAGGAAGAAATTAACTATATGGAATTGATCAAAACAGCAGATCCTGATGTTTTGGTTAGGCAATCAGACGGAACATGGCGTTATAAAATGGATCCAGAACGACTATATTATAAATGTCGTGGACCTTGGACGGATCATCAGTATCCTCCAAGACCTGTGGGTAAGGGTGAGTTTTATGGTGTTCCACATGGATATAAAGATGAGTATGATGTAAGAGAAGAAGTGTTTCCGGTTGTACTCCCTAATCTAGAAGGAGCCACACTAACACGGAGTACAGCTTCTCTTTTTGGTACTGATTCCCATAAGTTAGATTTTTATTATTATACTGGGCCGTTATTAAAATATATAGTTAATGCATCTTTCCTACAAAGTATTTTATCCCTTTTTATAAAAAATTACGATCCTTTAGCTAAGTATAATTGGGCGTACTTTAGACATTACCATAATGGACGTGGAGACAATTATGCTGATTGTAGTTGTAAAACAATCATAACATTGCCTTATCATTTACAATATAATACAATTGAAGGACATGTAGGTGATACAGGAGAATATTTAGAGCCATATGCGGATAAGTACAAAAGAAATCCTTTTGAGTCAAAATATGATTATCTTGAAAATCGTATTGTTCCTTGGAATGGGTTAGAAGAAGACTTATCTTCTGGTAAATTATTAAAATGGCGTAATATTGAGCCACTTGGAATAGAATCTGAAATGATTGATTTGAAGAGAGATTATCCAATGGAAACGCTATTTACAGATGAAAATTGTCCATTCCATTCTAAAATGGATCAATTTATCATTATACAAAATGAAAAAGAATTTATGGAATTCTTTAATTATATCAGTTCTTTCAAGCATTGGATAAAAACGGATCCACAATATGATAACTGGGGTGTTATACTTAGATCATTTGGGTATCCTAAATGGCATAATTTTGTTGATTACCATGAACGTATTATTCAAGCTAAAGAGAATAGGTATGCAAAGACACCGTTTAGTCATGAGTATGATTTTTCTACAGATCACCGAATTACTAATAACAAGGAATACATGGCTGACCTATTAGAAGAATATGATACAATTCGGTTAAAGTCAGATGAAGGTATTTATCTTTCTTCTGAAGTAGTATCAAATAGTCATATAGATTATATAGAAACAAAGAGCAAAATTGATTATCTTGAGTCAAAAGGGGATCTTTCATTAGGTACTCTATTACATACTCCGTATATCTTACCATATGACTGGTTAAGAGGAGAAAAGTTACGTTTAGAGGATCCTAAGTTAAATTACCAGGGGCCTAGAATGTTCAATAAAAGGCTAGAGTGGTTTGTTTTTAGGCCAGATAAAGATGATCATTGGTTACCTCAGATACATAGTGTAATGTATCGAATCTGGAAACGTAAATATGAATGGATAGTTAAAGTATGCGAAAGCCATAAAGAAGCATATGAAGGTACTAGGTTTGTTAAGCTTTTTAATAATATGCCTTCTAGGGAGGGTATTGAAGATTGGTATGGTCATTTACCTGGTGGTACTTTAGAACATTCTATTAGGACTAAATTAGAGTATCTAAGGATTAATGAGTTTATTGCTCCTCAGACAGAGAGAGAAATTGAGCATGAAATTAACAAAGAGTTTATTAAATACAGAGGATATAAACCATATCCATATGTAGCTTATGAAGCAGAAGATGACTTATTGGCTCGATTAAAACATGTTAGTAAAGATTTACAAATTAAAGTCATTTCCAAAATAAAGGAGCCTTTCTTTAAAACTTATTATTCTTTAAAGTTAGGGCTTAGTAAGGAGGATTTAGATTATTTAGATCTTGAAGATGCAATCTCCAATCAGATCGATATAGATATATGGTTAGATAAAGGTTATTATCAAGATAAATTGGATGAATATCCAGAAAACCTTTACTACCGGGTGAAAGGACTGATATATGGTCTTTATAAAGATGATTCTGCAGAATTTGTAGGAAGAACTAAAGTAAATGTGGAGTATACTTTAGATGATATTATTTGTCATAAGAAATTATATTATCAAGGAATTGCTGATGGAATACCAATACCTAGTGTTTGTAGGAAAGAGTGGTTACAAAATATAATTTTATATAGGTACATGTATTTCTCTAAAGATACTTTTCAAACAGTTGGTCATGATCCTGAAGATTTTAAAATTAGAGTTAATTTGTTAGAAGATATAAATAGCCTAAGTCCCGATTTAGACGATGCCTACTTGATAAAAATAATTGAGCGTCAAGATTTTGAATGGAAATGTTATATGCATTATTACATTGAAAATCCTGATGTATTACATAAATATAAGTTAGCATGTTATGCAGATGATTTTATCAAAATGAAGCTTTTTTCTCAATTTGGAGATAAAAATATATTTAAAGATGTAGATACTTATACTTTAGATGTACACACTAAGGTGACGGAAATATTAATTAGTTTAGGTTATTCTAATACGGATATTAGTTATCCTACCATTGAAACAGTATCCACTTATTTATGTTATTTTTCAGATTATTTAATATACCATTCTTTTGATTTGTTAATGATTGCAACTTGGATAGCTGCATTGATAATTGGAGTACCTAATTGAGTACTTTTTATTTTTTTTATGTTATTAGAAAGTAAAAGATGAATAATATTTTTTTTAGAATAAAAAAAAAGGGAACTAAGGATATTGATAAACTAGTTCCCTCTCAATTAATATATGATAGGGAAGATGAAGATAATGTATTAACATTAGTAAAGAGAGTGTATAAATTAAACAAAGCTAAAGCTAAAAAATTATTTATACGAGAATATGTCCGTATGATTTATGCTAATTTTCAAAATAGAAATTCTATAGCTTTTTTAAAAAGCCTATTGCCTAAAAAAAAAATTCTTATTAAAGATAAAAAAAAAAGAAAGAGAGGTAAAACTCTTGGGGAAGATCCTTTAGGACATTATTTATCTGGTATCAAAGGGTCTATGGAAGGTAAGTATAGATATAGTACTTCTTTACATACATATGATCTATATGAAATTACAAAGTTATTAAAAACATCAGGTTTTATTAAAAGATATGATACTGATGGCTCATATATTACTATATATTTAAAGCAAAATACAACTACCAATATAATTCAATCTATCAGGAGAGTCAGTACTCCAGGTAACAATTATTATTGTAATTATAAGGATCTATCAAAAATTTGTAAACAAACAAATGGTTTCTATGGAGGAATTGCTGTTTTGAAAGGAAGCTCTGGAATTTTAAATCATAGGCAGGCTTTGCAAAAAAAGGAAGGGGGCATCCTATTGTTCATTATTACTTAGTTTACCTATTATAATATAAAAGTCGTTTGTGTTATTTAAAATCAGATAATGTCAAATAGTAACTATATATATATTCCAGAAGGAATAAAAATTTTTGTACAAAAAAATAAACTTTTTTTAAAAGGAGATTTGGGGGGTCTTTCAATAACTTTACCTGGTATTTTAAAATTAAAAAAAGTGAAGAATAAGTTGTTCATTTTTGTTGTTAAGTCTGCTATTAATAACAAGAATATAGAAAGAAAGAACTCTTTTATTTCTTTGATTAAAAGTAGAATAAAAGGTCTATACTCCTTATCTTATAAAAATATTTTTTTAAATGGAATTGGATATAAAGCTTATATCCATAATAACAAATTGTATCTATCTTTAGGATATAGTCATAAATTTAGCTTAGCTATTCCTAAAAATATGTTTGTTATTTCAAATAAACCTAATGTAATTACAATTATTGGTTATAATAAAGAAAATATTAATTTATTTGCTTCTCAAATAAAAAAATTAAGATTGCCAGAACCCTATAAAGGGAAAGGTATATATTATCAAGGAGAAACTATTGTGAAAAAAGAAGGAAAAGGTAAATTAGTTTAACCATAACTTTTTATTTATCTTTAAATTTTTTTTCAAATTATATTAAAATATTTTATAAATTATTAACTCTATTATAAATAATACAATGAATCAAAAAGTATTAAATGTTGATAATAAAGCTGAGTTAGTTATTTCTAAAGTAGATCAGTTAGTAAACTGGGCAAGAACAAGTTCACTTTGGCCCATGACTTTTGGATTAGCTTGTTGCGCAGTAGAAATGATGCATGCAGCTGCAAGTAGATATGATATGGACCGAATGGGAGTAGTATTCCGAGCATCTCCAAGACAATCGGATGTAATGATTGTGGCAGGAACATTGACCAATAAAATGGCACCTGCTTTACGAAAAGTATATGATCAAATGTCTGAACCTAGATGGGTTATTTCCATGGGAAGTTGTGCAAATGGTGGTGGTTATTACCACTATTCGTACTCTGTTGTACGAGGATGTGATCGAATTGTACCTGTAGACATTTATGTACCTGGATGCCCACCTACTGCCGAGGCTTTATTGTATGGTATTTTACAATTACAAAAAAAAATAAAAAGATCTAAAAACATTAGCTCTTGGTATAATAAATAATTATACTATTTTTCTAACTAATTAAAAAATGAATAATACCGAAAATAAAAAAATCAATACTGATCTATTAATTGAACATTTTGGACAATCTATTATGAATATGCTTCCTCGTTATGTAAAAAGAGGAGTCATCAGTAAGAACGAATTAACATTGGAAGTTGATCCGAAAGCAATCCATATTGTTCTATTATTATTAAATAAACATACAAACTGTCAATTTAAATCTTTGATTGATATGACAGCTGTAGACTATCCTTCTAAAAAAGATAGATTTGAAGTACATTATATGTTATTAACAGTACTATATAATAATAGAATCAAAATAAAAACTCGTGTAAATGAACTAAAGCCTCTGAAATCAGCTACTTCTATTTATAAGTCAGCTGGATGGATGGAAAGAGAAACATGGGATATGTTTGGAGTATATTTTTATGATCATCCTGATTTAAGACGGATCTTAACTGACTATGGATTTCAAGGATATCCATTACGTAAAGATTTCCCTTTGAGTGGTTACACCGAAGTGAGGTATGATGATACTCTTAAACGGGTTATTTCAGAACCGGTGGAGATAACACAAGAATATCGATACTTTGACTTTGTAAGTCCATGGGAATCAAGTGATATTACCACTAAAATTATTAAGTAATAAAAAGTTATTAATAACTAAATGAGAATTTTAGATTTACCTATTTTTGCATTTGTAAAAAAACATTTAATTGATTATGCAACACCTATGAATTTAACATACTTATGGAATTTTGGAGTATTAGCAGGTGTTTGCTTAGTAATTCAAATAGTAACTGGTATCTTCTTAGCAATGCATTATACGCCTCATGTTGATTTAGCCTTTGCTAGCGTGGAGCATATTATGCGGGATGTTAATTATGGATGGTTACTACGGTACGTACATGCTAACGGAGCATCAATGTTTTTCATTGTTGTATATGTACATATCTTTAGAGGGTTATACTACGGATCTTATTTATATCCTCGAGAATTAGTGTGGGTTTCAGGAGTAATTATATTATTATTGATGATGGCTACGGCATTTTTAGGATATGTATTACCTTGGGGACAAATGAGTTTCTGGGGAGCAACTGTAATCACTAACTTATTTTCAGCAATTCCAGTGATTGGTGACGATATTGTTACATGGTTATGGGGAGGATTTTCTGTAGGAAATGCTACATTAAATAGATTTTTTAGCTTTCATTTTGCAATTCCATTTATTTTAGCTGGATTGGCTTTATTGCATTTATTGTTATTACATGAAGAAGGATCAAATAATCCATTAGGGGTAGATTTGACTAAAAAATCAAACCCTACTTTGAGTGATAAACAAACTAAAGTACAATATAAAGTAGAAGGTTCAAAAATGAAAAATGTATTTGTTAACCAACCATCCTTTAAAGAAAAAGATTTAGATAAAGATAAACAAAAATTACCATTCCATCCATATTTTACTGTAAAAGATTTACATGGACTGATTGTATTTTTAATTTTCTTTTCTTATTATGTTTTCTTTAATCCTAATGAGTTAGGTCATCCAGACAATTATATTCAAGCTAACCCTATGGTTACACCTGCTCATATTGTACCAGAATGGTATTATTTACCATTTTATGCAATTTTAAGATCAATTCCTGATAAATTATTAGGAGTTTTAGCATTAGTATTTGCAATTTTAATTTTATTAATTACGCCTATTGTAAATTTTTATAATATCAGAAGTTCAATGTTCCAACCTTTACATAAGAAATTCTTTTGGATACACTTTTTAGTAAGTTGCTTACTATGTTGGTTAGGAGCTTGTAATGTAGAAACACCTTATGTTGAAATTGGGCAAGTTTGTACTTTACTATACTTTGGTTATTATTTGGTAATTTTACCAGTATGTAGTCTAATTGATTATAAATTAATGAATAGAAAAGTAAAATAAAAGGATTTTTAATAAATCCTTTTATTTTATATAAAATATATAGCATAAAATAAGTTATATATTAAAATGAAGGGGTGCCTGAGCGGTCGAAAGTGTTAGTTTGCTAAATTAATGTACAGACATCTGTACCATGGGTTCGAATCCCATTCCCTTCATTTTAATTTCTATGCTTCTATGGTGGAATTGGTAGACACGGTAGATTCAAAATCTATTTTTTACAGGTTCAAGTCCTGTTAGAAGTAATTTATAAAAATATATTATTTCTTTTTCTAATATATTTAACTATACATTATCTTAAATGAATTATTATAAAAACTTATTTCAAAATGTTAATATTAACATAAATGATAAGGATTCTTTTAGTTCTTTATCAAATATTTTTAAGGTAGCTAAAAAAACAGCTGCATTAAATACAAAAAAAAAAGAACAAATAGAAAAAAATTCTACAAAAAAATCTAAAAGGAAATCTCTAAAAACTACAAAAAAGTATTTTTCAGTAATTTCAAAAGAATATTTTAATTATTTGAAGAAAAATGATTTATATCACCATTTTTCGAATAATAAATCATCTCATATCACTTCTTATACATCAAATAGAACAGAGTTTTTATTTGAGAAATTTCTAAACTCCAAATTATTAGGAGTAAATAGCTTAATTGAAAATAATATGCACTTGACAATGGAAAAAACTACATCACACTATTTTGATTTTAATCCAAAATTAGCTAGTTTTTCTTTAGTTAAAAAATCGGAATTATTTTTTGATGTGAGTAAAACAAGATACTTATTGATTACTGCCTTACGGTTTATTTATTTAGTCAGTAAAAATAAAGGATGTATTGTATTTGTAGGTAATAAGTACCCAGAACTGATAAAAATATATGCTTCATTATGCGATCAAAAATATTGGATACAACCTTGGTACAAAGGAACTTTGACAAATATGATCTCTACTTTAAAAAAAAATAAAGTTTTACAAGAAAAACTTTTATCTGATACTAAAAAAGTAAATAATAAGGAAAGAGATTGGTACATGAGTATACTTTCATTTAGTTCTGATCTAACTCAAACTCCAGATGTAATAATTAGCTTAGATAATTCTTCTTTATCAAAAGAAATTATTGAAGAAGCAACTAAATTAAACATACCAACTGTTAGTGTGTTAAATCTGGAAAAGACAACTATGAATCCTATATATACTATAGCTGGTAATAATTGGGATAAAAAAAGTATTGAGTATTTATTAAATTTATTTACAATTACTATAAAATTAGGAATTATTGGAAGAACCGAAATATAGTACCTTATTAGTTATTAGTGGAAATCGGGGAAGACGGGATTTGAACCCGCGACTTCTGGCATGACAAACCAGCACTCTACCAGCTGAGTTACTTCCCCTTCTTTAAAAAAGAAGCGTAATATAAGATATCTTCTATATCTATTATATTATGCAATGTTTAATATATAAAAAATGACATTTGTATGGATAGAATATTTTCCTATATTAATATATATTGTAGTAGGATTTGCATTAGCATTTATAATTTTTGGATTATCATATCTTTTAGCCCTTCAATCAGCAGATTTGGAAAAATCTTCTGCATATGAATGTGGGTTTAATCCTTTCGATGAAGCAAGAAGTCAATTTGATGTACATTTTTATTTGGTAGCTATTTTATTTATAATCTTTGACTTGGAGATTACTTTTTTATTTCCATGGTCAATGGTATTAAATCATATTGGTTTATTTGGATTTACATCTATGTTTATATTCTTATTTATCTTAACTGTAGGATTTATTTATGAGTGGGGTAAAGGTGCATTAGAATGGTAATATATGATACATATATATACCATCTTTAACTTTTATTCCTTCGCAAACTTACTTTGAAGAGTAAAAAATAACCTGGTTTTTGGGAACGTAGTTCAATAGGTAGAATACATGTTTTGCAAATATGTGGTTGTCGGTTCAAGTCCGATCGTTTCCAAAAATCAATATATCTCTAATAGCTCAGAGGTTAGAGCGGATGGCTGTTAACCATCAGGTCGTTGGTTCGAATCCAACTTAGAGAGATCTTGTATCCTTTCTTTTTGGAAGGATAAGTAGAGTTTTAATATATATACATTTTATATAAAATAAATATATATTATACTATGATGTATACACCATTAGAACAATTTGATATTTCGCGGTTCTTAAACTTATATATTTTAAAAGATTTCTCTATTACGAATAGTTCAATTACTATGATATTAGTGTCTTTTATCTTGGTTGTTTACTTTATTGGATCTCTTCAAAGTGCTAAATTAATTCCAAATGGATGGCAATGGTCAACAGAACAATTATATAAATTTATTTTAAATTTAGTTGATCAAAATATTGGAAAGGAAGGAAAACGATATTTCCCTTTTATATTTTTTTTATTTGTAAGTCTATTATTTTATAATTTAGCTGGAATGGTTCCTTATACGTTTACTGTTACAAGTCATATTGTTATTACTTTTGGATTAGCTTTAGCAATATTTATTGGTATAAATATTATTGGAATTAACAAGCATAAGTTACATTTCTTTAGCTTATTTGTACCCCAAGGATCACCTAAAGCATTATTGCCATTTTTATCGGTAATCGAAGTAGTTTCATATATTTTTAGAGTATTCAGTTTATCAATACGGTTATTTGCAAATATGATGTCAGGTCATACTTTATTAAAAATTATGGCAGGATTTACATGGACTTTATTGAATGCAGGTGGATTCCTATATTATTTATCAATTGTACCATTTGCAATTGTGTTTGCATTGACTGGATTAGAGATTGGAATTGCTATTTTACAAGCATATGTATTTACTATTTTAGTTTGTATTTATTTAAATGATGTAATTCATTTACATTAAAATAGTTATCTCTATAATTACTAGGGAATAATATGCGTTTTATATAGAATATAAACTATATAAACCATATTATCCTTATAATATATAAATTAGGATAACTTTTATTTTATTCGCCGAAATGGTGGAATTGGTAGACACACTAGATTTAGGTTCTAGGCATTGGGGGTTCGAGTCCCCCTTTCGGTAAATATATTTAATATACTTTTTAAGCTATGATTTCTTTAATAGGACATTATTTTTTACTATTAAATATTGCTGTAATTTTAATTTATATGTATCAATTGAATTATAAAAAGAAAAAATTAATTAGATTTCAATTAGATGATTTTATTTTTTTGAATAGTATAATTATTTTCAGTACTTTAGGACTTTCTTTTTTTTTAAATGAATTTAACAATATTAATGTTATAGAAAATTCTAATATCTTAGAACCCTTAATATATAAAATTTGTGGACTATGGGGAAATCATGAAGGTTCTATGTTATTATGGTGTACTATATTATCTATTTATATCTATTTAAATAATATTAAGATTCAATATTTAAATTGGCCTTATAGGATAAAAAAATTTATATTTATGTATAACTATACAAATTTAGTTTTTTTTTATACTTATGTAATCCTTACTTCAAATCCATTTATTTCTTCTAATATTTATTTTAATCAAGGTAATGAATTAAATCCTATACTACAAGATATTGGATTAGTTATTCATCCACCAATACTTTATAGTGGGTATTTAGGATTTATGCTAGTTAGCTCATATAGCTTAACTTATTTAAAATATTTTAATATTATCAATATCAACAATTATATCTTGGAAAGTTATAAAAAAATAATATTTTATTGGTTAAAGACCTCTTGGTTTTTCTTAACTTTGGGAATAGGCTTAGGAAGTTGGTGGGCTTACCATGAATTAGGATGGGGTGGTTGGTGGTTTTGGGATCCTGTAGAAAATGTTTCTTTAATCCCTTGGGTTTTAGGTACTATATTAATCCATTCATTGTATCTTAGTAAAAAAATATCTATCAGACTTCTTGATATAAATATTTCAATTATTACTTATATTAGTGTCTTGACCGCTACTTTTGTTGTTCGGAGTGGATTGTTAACATCTGTGCATTCATTTGTAAATGACCCTAAGAGAGGGTATATGTTAATCACTTTTATCATACTGTATATATTTCATTCATTATTTCTAATAATAAAGTATAGAACAACATTTTTTTATTACCTTAAAGATAAGTTATTGAATAAAGAAATACAAAATAACTTGATATATGCAATGATTGTTATTTTCCTATCTATATCACTAATTATATTTATTACAGTATTTCTTCCTTCTATTGCATCTTATTTTTGGAATGATACATATGTATTTGGATCTTCTTTTTTTAATATATTATTATATCCCTTTATATATATTTCCTTTATTCTTCTATTATTTAAAGAATATGATAAATTATATATTCACTACAAGAAAAATAAAAAAGTTATAGTATATATATATAAATTAATACTTATTTTATTTTTAGGTTTATTAGCTATAACATACAGTTATAATATTGGCTATTTGATCAATTATAGTATATTTATTCCATTATTTATCTATTTTATATATATTTATATCCATTATATAAACTATACATTAAATAAGAGGATCTATAATACTAAATCTTCTTGGGTACATATATTATACCTTACTTTTTTCATTATTTCTTTAGTATCTCCGTATCTACAAGAAAACATAAATACCCATTTACAAATAGGAAACTATATATCTATTCAAAATGGAATGGAAGTTATCCATTTAAACAATGTTTTTGATAAGAAAACTCCTAATCACTTTTCTATAATAGCAGAATTAAATATAACAAACAGTCATATGGATGAAGTAAAATCCTTATTTTCAGAAAAAAGATTTTATTATACGAAAAATATGTGGTTATCTAAGCCTACAATTCATACAAATATAATTAAAGATTATTATATAATTTTATCTGGAGGCTCTCTTAATGAATCTTATAATTTTACAGTATATATTAATCCATTTATTAATTTAATATGGGTCATTACTCTATTAATTTCTCTGATTGGATTTAAATTAAAATAATTTCGGGATGTGGCGCAGTTGGTAGCGTGCCTGTTTTGGGTACAGGAGGTCGCATGTTCAAGTCATGTCATCCCGATTATAATTAGTATATAAGTATGTCTAACCATTTAATAGGCATACTTAACTAATTATATACTTTATCAAATGCATCAGTTATTAGTGTACAATAAGTGTGTCTACCAATTCCACCATTTCGGCGAATAAAATAAAAGTTATCCTAATTTATATATTATAAGGATAATATGGTTTATATAGTTTATATTCTATATAAAACGCATATTATTCCCTAGTAATTATAGAGATAACTATTTTAATGTAAATGAATTACATCATTTAAATAAATACAAACTAAAATAGTAAATACATATGCTTGTAAAATAGCAATTCCAATCTCTAATCCAGTCAATGCAAACACAATTGCAAATGGTACAATTGATAAATAATATAGGAATCCACCTGCATTCAATAAAGTCCATGTAAATCCTGCCATAATTTTTAATAAAGTATGACCTGACATCATATTTGCAAATAACCGTATTGATAAACTGAATACTCTAAAAATATATGAAACTACTTCGATTACCGATAAAAATGGCAATAATGCTTTAGGTGATCCTTGGGGTACAAATAAGCTAAAGAAATGTAACTTATGCTTGTTAATTCCAATAATATTTATACCAATAAATATTGCTAAAGCTAATCCAAAAGTAATAACAATATGACTTGTAACAGTAAACGTATAAGGAACCATTCCAGCTAAATTATAAAATAATAGACTTACAAATAAAAAAAATATAAAAGGGAAATATCGTTTTCCTTCCTTTCCAATATTTTGATCAACTAAATTTAAAATAAATTTATATAATTGTTCTGTTGACCATTGCCATCCATTTGGAATTAATTTAGCACTTTGAAGAGATCCAATAAAGTAAACAACCAAGATAAAAGACACTAATATCATAGTAATTGAACTATTCGTAATAGAGAAATCTTTTAAAATATATAAGTTTAAGAACCGCGAAATATCAAATTGTTCTAATGGTGTATACATCATAGTATAATATATATTTATTTTATATAAAATGTATATATATTAAAACTCTACTTATCCTTCCAAAAAGAAAGGATACAAGATCTCTCTAAGTTGGATTCGAACCAACGACCTGATGGTTAACAGCCATCCGCTCTAACCTCTGAGCTATTAGAGATATATTGATTTTTGGAAACGATCGGACTTGAACCGACAACCACATATTTGCAAAACATGTATTCTACCTATTGAACTACGTTCCCAAAAACCAGGTTATTTTTTACTCTTCAAAGTAAGTTTGCGAAGGAATAAAAGTTAAAGATGGTATATATATGTATCATATATTACCATTCTAATGCACCTTTACCCCACTCATAAATAAATCCTACAGTTAAGATAAATAAGAATATAAACATAGATGTAAATCCAAATAAACCAATATGATTTAATACCATTGACCATGGAAATAAAAAAGTAATCTCCAAGTCAAAGATTATAAATAAAATAGCTACCAAATAAAAATGTACATCAAATTGACTTCTTGCTTCATCGAAAGGATTAAACCCACATTCATATGCAGAAGATTTTTCCAAATCTGCTGATTGAAGGGCTAAAAGATATGATAATCCAAAAATTATAAATGCTAATGCAAATCCTACTACAATATATATTAATATAGGAAAATATTCTATCCATACAAATGTCATTTTTTATATATTAAACATTGCATAATATAATAGATATAGAAGATATCTTATATTACGCTTCTTTTTTAAAGAAGGGGAAGTAACTCAGCTGGTAGAGTGCTGGTTTGTCATGCCAGAAGTCGCGGGTTCAAATCCCGTCTTCCCCGATTTCCACTAATAACTAATAAGGTACTATATTTCGGTTCTTCCAATAATTCCTAATTTTATAGTAATTGTAAATAAATTTAATAAATACTCAATACTTTTTTTATCCCAATTATTACCAGCTATAGTATATATAGGATTCATAGTTGTCTTTTCCAGATTTAACACACTAACAGTTGGTATGTTTAATTTAGTTGCTTCTTCAATAATTTCTTTTGATAAAGAAGAATTATCTAAGCTAATTATTACATCTGGAGTTTGAGTTAGATCAGAACTAAATGAAAGTATACTCATGTACCAATCTCTTTCCTTATTATTTACTTTTTTAGTATCAGATAAAAGTTTTTCTTGTAAAACTTTATTTTTTTTTAAAGTAGAGATCATATTTGTCAAAGTTCCTTTGTACCAAGGTTGTATCCAATATTTTTGATCGCATAATGAAGCATATATTTTTATCAGTTCTGGGTACTTATTACCTACAAATACAATACATCCTTTATTTTTACTGACTAAATAAATAAACCGTAAGGCAGTAATCAATAAGTATCTTGTTTTACTCACATCAAAAAATAATTCCGATTTTTTAACTAAAGAAAAACTAGCTAATTTTGGATTAAAATCAAAATAGTGTGATGTAGTTTTTTCCATTGTCAAGTGCATATTATTTTCAATTAAGCTATTTACTCCTAATAATTTGGAGTTTAGAAATTTCTCAAATAAAAACTCTGTTCTATTTGATGTATAAGAAGTGATATGAGATGATTTATTATTCGAAAAATGGTGATATAAATCATTTTTCTTCAAATAATTAAAATATTCTTTTGAAATTACTGAAAAATACTTTTTTGTAGTTTTTAGAGATTTCCTTTTAGATTTTTTTGTAGAATTTTTTTCTATTTGTTCTTTTTTTTTTGTATTTAATGCAGCTGTTTTTTTAGCTACCTTAAAAATATTTGATAAAGAACTAAAAGAATCCTTATCATTTATGTTAATATTAACATTTTGAAATAAGTTTTTATAATAATTCATTTAAGATAATGTATAGTTAAATATATTAGAAAAAGAAATAATATATTTTTATAAATTACTTCTAACAGGACTTGAACCTGTAAAAAATAGATTTTGAATCTACCGTGTCTACCAATTCCACCATAGAAGCATAGAAATTAAAATGAAGGGAATGGGATTCGAACCCATGGTACAGATGTCTGTACATTAATTTAGCAAACTAACACTTTCGACCGCTCAGGCACCCCTTCATTTTAATATATAACTTATTTTATGCTATATATTTTATATAAAATAAAAGGATTTATTAAAAATCCTTTTATTTTACTTTTCTATTCATTAATTTATAATCAATTAGACTACATACTGGTAAAATTACCAAATAATAACCAAAGTATAGTAAAGTACAAACTTGCCCAATTTCAACATAAGGTGTTTCTACATTACAAGCTCCTAACCAACATAGTAAGCAACTTACTAAAAAGTGTATCCAAAAGAATTTCTTATGTAAAGGTTGGAACATTGAACTTCTGATATTATAAAAATTTACAATAGGCGTAATTAATAAAATTAAAATTGCAAATACTAATGCTAAAACTCCTAATAATTTATCAGGAATTGATCTTAAAATTGCATAAAATGGTAAATAATACCATTCTGGTACAATATGAGCAGGTGTAACCATAGGGTTAGCTTGAATATAATTGTCTGGATGACCTAACTCATTAGGATTAAAGAAAACATAATAAGAAAAGAAAATTAAAAATACAATCAGTCCATGTAAATCTTTTACAGTAAAATATGGATGGAATGGTAATTTTTGTTTATCTTTATCTAAATCTTTTTCTTTAAAGGATGGTTGGTTAACAAATACATTTTTCATTTTTGAACCTTCTACTTTATATTGTACTTTAGTTTGTTTATCACTCAAAGTAGGGTTTGATTTTTTAGTCAAATCTACCCCTAATGGATTATTTGATCCTTCTTCATGTAATAACAATAAATGCAATAAAGCCAATCCAGCTAAAATAAATGGAATTGCAAAATGAAAGCTAAAAAATCTATTTAATGTAGCATTTCCTACAGAAAATCCTCCCCATAACCATGTAACAATATCGTCACCAATCACTGGAATTGCTGAAAATAAGTTAGTGATTACAGTTGCTCCCCAGAAACTCATTTGTCCCCAAGGTAATACATATCCTAAAAATGCCGTAGCCATCATCAATAATAATATAATTACTCCTGAAACCCACACTAATTCTCGAGGATATAAATAAGATCCGTAGTATAACCCTCTAAAGATATGTACATATACAACAATGAAAAACATTGATGCTCCGTTAGCATGTACGTACCGTAGTAACCATCCATAATTAACATCCCGCATAATATGCTCCACGCTAGCAAAGGCTAAATCAACATGAGGCGTATAATGCATTGCTAAGAAGATACCAGTTACTATTTGAATTACTAAGCAAACACCTGCTAATACTCCAAAATTCCATAAGTATGTTAAATTCATAGGTGTTGCATAATCAATTAAATGTTTTTTTACAAATGCAAAAATAGGTAAATCTAAAATTCTCATTTAGTTATTAATAACTTTTTATTACTTAATAATTTTAGTGGTAATATCACTTGATTCCCATGGACTTACAAAGTCAAAGTATCGATATTCTTGTGTTATCTCCACCGGTTCTGAAATAACCCGTTTAAGAGTATCATCATACCTCACTTCGGTGTAACCACTCAAAGGGAAATCTTTACGTAATGGATATCCTTGAAATCCATAGTCAGTTAAGATCCGTCTTAAATCAGGATGATCATAAAAATATACTCCAAACATATCCCATGTTTCTCTTTCCATCCATCCAGCTGACTTATAAATAGAAGTAGCTGATTTCAGAGGCTTTAGTTCATTTACACGAGTTTTTATTTTGATTCTATTATTATATAGTACTGTTAATAACATATAATGTACTTCAAATCTATCTTTTTTAGAAGGATAGTCTACAGCTGTCATATCAATCAAAGATTTAAATTGACAGTTTGTATGTTTATTTAATAATAATAGAACAATATGGATTGCTTTCGGATCAACTTCCAATGTTAATTCGTTCTTACTGATGACTCCTCTTTTTACATAACGAGGAAGCATATTCATAATAGATTGTCCAAAATGTTCAATTAATAGATCAGTATTGATTTTTTTATTTTCGGTATTATTCATTTTTTAATTAGTTAGAAAAATAGTATAATTATTTATTATACCAAGAGCTAATGTTTTTAGATCTTTTTATTTTTTTTTGTAATTGTAAAATACCATACAATAAAGCCTCGGCAGTAGGTGGGCATCCAGGTACATAAATGTCTACAGGTACAATTCGATCACATCCTCGTACAACAGAGTACGAATAGTGGTAATAACCACCACCATTTGCACAACTTCCCATGGAAATAACCCATCTAGGTTCAGACATTTGATCATATACTTTTCGTAAAGCAGGTGCCATTTTATTGGTCAATGTTCCTGCCACAATCATTACATCCGATTGTCTTGGAGATGCTCGGAATACTACTCCCATTCGGTCCATATCATATCTACTTGCAGCTGCATGCATCATTTCTACTGCGCAACAAGCTAATCCAAAAGTCATGGGCCAAAGTGAACTTGTTCTTGCCCAGTTTACTAACTGATCTACTTTAGAAATAACTAACTCAGCTTTATTATCAACATTTAATACTTTTTGATTCATTGTATTATTTATAATAGAGTTAATAATTTATAAAATATTTTAATATAATTTGAAAAAAAATTTAAAGATAAATAAAAAGTTATGGTTAAACTAATTTACCTTTTCCTTCTTTTTTCACAATAGTTTCTCCTTGATAATATATACCTTTCCCTTTATAGGGTTCTGGCAATCTTAATTTTTTTATTTGAGAAGCAAATAAATTAATATTTTCTTTATTATAACCAATAATTGTAATTACATTAGGTTTATTTGAAATAACAAACATATTTTTAGGAATAGCTAAGCTAAATTTATGACTATATCCTAAAGATAGATACAATTTGTTATTATGGATATAAGCTTTATATCCAATTCCATTTAAAAAAATATTTTTATAAGATAAGGAGTATAGACCTTTTATTCTACTTTTAATCAAAGAAATAAAAGAGTTCTTTCTTTCTATATTCTTGTTATTAATAGCAGACTTAACAACAAAAATGAACAACTTATTCTTCACTTTTTTTAATTTTAAAATACCAGGTAAAGTTATTGAAAGACCCCCCAAATCTCCTTTTAAAAAAAGTTTATTTTTTTGTACAAAAATTTTTATTCCTTCTGGAATATATATATAGTTACTATTTGACATTATCTGATTTTAAATAACACAAACGACTTTTATATTATAATAGGTAAACTAAGTAATAATGAACAATAGGATGCCCCCTTCCTTTTTTTGCAAAGCCTGCCTATGATTTAAAATTCCAGAGCTTCCTTTCAAAACAGCAATTCCTCCATAGAAACCATTTGTTTGTTTACAAATTTTTGATAGATCCTTATAATTACAATAATAATTGTTACCTGGAGTACTGACTCTCCTGATAGATTGAATTATATTGGTAGTTGTATTTTGCTTTAAATATATAGTAATATATGAGCCATCAGTATCATATCTTTTAATAAAACCTGATGTTTTTAATAACTTTGTAATTTCATATAGATCATATGTATGTAAAGAAGTACTATATCTATACTTACCTTCCATAGACCCTTTGATACCAGATAAATAATGTCCTAAAGGATCTTCCCCAAGAGTTTTACCTCTCTTTCTTTTTTTTTTATCTTTAATAAGAATTTTTTTTTTAGGCAATAGGCTTTTTAAAAAAGCTATAGAATTTCTATTTTGAAAATTAGCATAAATCATACGGACATATTCTCGTATAAATAATTTTTTAGCTTTAGCTTTGTTTAATTTATACACTCTCTTTACTAATGTTAATACATTATCTTCATCTTCCCTATCATATATTAATTGAGAGGGAACTAGTTTATCAATATCCTTAGTTCCCTTTTTTTTTATTCTAAAAAAAATATTATTCATCTTTTACTTTCTAATAACATAAAAAAAATAAAAAGTACTCAATTAGGTACTCCAATTATCAATGCAGCTATCCAAGTTGCAATCATTAACAAATCAAAAGAATGGTATATTAAATAATCTGAAAAATAACATAAATAAGTGGATACTGTTTCAATGGTAGGATAACTAATATCCGTATTAGAATAACCTAAACTAATTAATATTTCCGTCACCTTAGTGTGTACATCTAAAGTATAAGTATCTACATCTTTAAATATATTTTTATCTCCAAATTGAGAAAAAAGCTTCATTTTGATAAAATCATCTGCATAACATGCTAACTTATATTTATGTAATACATCAGGATTTTCAATGTAATAATGCATATAACATTTCCATTCAAAATCTTGACGCTCAATTATTTTTATCAAGTAGGCATCGTCTAAATCGGGACTTAGGCTATTTATATCTTCTAACAAATTAACTCTAATTTTAAAATCTTCAGGATCATGACCAACTGTTTGAAAAGTATCTTTAGAGAAATACATGTACCTATATAAAATTATATTTTGTAACCACTCTTTCCTACAAACACTAGGTATTGGTATTCCATCAGCAATTCCTTGATAATATAATTTCTTATGACAAATAATATCATCTAAAGTATACTCCACATTTACTTTAGTTCTTCCTACAAATTCTGCAGAATCATCTTTATAAAGACCATATATCAGTCCTTTCACCCGGTAGTAAAGGTTTTCTGGATATTCATCCAATTTATCTTGATAATAACCTTTATCTAACCATATATCTATATCGATCTGATTGGAGATTGCATCTTCAAGATCTAAATAATCTAAATCCTCCTTACTAAGCCCTAACTTTAAAGAATAATAAGTTTTAAAGAAAGGCTCCTTTATTTTGGAAATGACTTTAATTTGTAAATCTTTACTAACATGTTTTAATCGAGCCAATAAGTCATCTTCTGCTTCATAAGCTACATATGGATATGGTTTATATCCTCTGTATTTAATAAACTCTTTGTTAATTTCATGCTCAATTTCTCTCTCTGTCTGAGGAGCAATAAACTCATTAATCCTTAGATACTCTAATTTAGTCCTAATAGAATGTTCTAAAGTACCACCAGGTAAATGACCATACCAATCTTCAATACCCTCCCTAGAAGGCATATTATTAAAAAGCTTAACAAACCTAGTACCTTCATATGCTTCTTTATGGCTTTCGCATACTTTAACTATCCATTCATATTTACGTTTCCAGATTCGATACATTACACTATGTATCTGAGGTAACCAATGATCATCTTTATCTGGCCTAAAAACAAACCACTCTAGCCTTTTATTGAACATTCTAGGCCCCTGGTAATTTAACTTAGGATCCTCTAAACGTAACTTTTCTCCTCTTAACCAGTCATATGGTAAGATATACGGAGTATGTAATAGAGTACCTAATGAAAGATCCCCTTTTGACTCAAGATAATCAATTTTGCTCTTTGTTTCTATATAATCTATATGACTATTTGATACTACTTCAGAAGAAAGATAAATACCTTCATCTGACTTTAACCGAATTGTATCATATTCTTCTAATAGGTCAGCCATGTATTCCTTGTTATTAGTAATTCGGTGATCTGTAGAAAAATCATACTCATGACTAAACGGTGTCTTTGCATACCTATTCTCTTTAGCTTGAATAATACGTTCATGGTAATCAACAAAATTATGCCATTTAGGATACCCAAATGATCTAAGTATAACACCCCAGTTATCATATTGTGGATCCGTTTTTATCCAATGCTTGAAAGAACTGATATAATTAAAGAATTCCATAAATTCTTTTTCATTTTGTATAATGATAAATTGATCCATTTTAGAATGGAATGGACAATTTTCATCTGTAAATAGCGTTTCCATTGGATAATCTCTCTTCAAATCAATCATTTCAGATTCTATTCCAAGTGGCTCAATATTACGCCATTTTAATAATTTACCAGAAGATAAGTCTTCTTCTAACCCATTCCAAGGAACAATACGATTTTCAAGATAATCATATTTTGACTCAAAAGGATTTCTTTTGTACTTATCCGCATATGGCTCTAAATATTCTCCTGTATCACCTACATGTCCTTCAATTGTATTATATTGTAAATGATAAGGCAATGTTATGATTGTTTTACAACTACAATCAGCATAATTGTCTCCACGTCCATTATGGTAATGTCTAAAGTACGCCCAATTATACTTAGCTAAAGGATCGTAATTTTTTATAAAAAGGGATAAAATACTTTGTAGGAAAGATGCATTAACTATATATTTTAATAACGGCCCAGTATAATAATAAAAATCTAACTTATGGGAATCAGTACCAAAAAGAGAAGCTGTACTCCGTGTTAGTGTGGCTCCTTCTAGATTAGGGAGTACAACCGGAAACACTTCTTCTCTTACATCATACTCATCTTTATATCCATGTGGAACACCATAAAACTCACCCTTACCCACAGGTCTTGGAGGATACTGATGATCCGTCCAAGGTCCACGACATTTATAATATAGTCGTTCTGGATCCATTTTATAACGCCATGTTCCGTCTGATTGCCTAACCAAAACATCAGGATCTGCTGTTTTGATCAATTCCATATAGTTAATTTCTTCCTCTTTATCCAAGATAAAAAATTCATCTCTATTTAGCAATTCTTGTCTCTTATAAAAAAATGGTCTTTTCATAATGTAATGTTGCGAGTAAACTATATTTAACATTGATTAAACCAACCGAGAAGAGTTGAATTTTAATTCCTTAAAATATAATTTACCTCTATAAAAAATGTAATTAAATATAATTTATTTCATTAAGAAATTGTTTTATTTAATCAGTTATTTTTTAGTTACTCCGGGTAGTAATCCCGAAGCACCTAACCGATGTAAATAAAATCTAGAGGCATGAATCAATCTATAATTACCTCTTTGTCTTCCAGAAAGAAAACATTTATATTTCGTATTTTTTAATACTTTATATTTTCTTTTTCCAAATAATTTTGAATGATATAAATATAATGATTTATTTAAACGATATTTTATATATGATTTATAATTAAATGTCTTATTCATTTTTAAAACCTCAAAAATTTTATTTCTTCATAAAAAATATTAAAACTAATATGATATAGATACTTAGACTACCATCAATTAAGATTCAATATAGTCTGCAATATCTCTAGCTTCAATACAAATTGGCATATAAGCGTGATTTACTCCACAAATTTCAGAGCATTGTCCATAATAGTACCCTGCCCGTTTGATAAAGAAAGTTGCTTGGTTTAATCTACCTGGACATGCATCAATTTTAATTCCTAATGAAGGAACTGCCCAGCTATGAATTACATCTGTAGATGTAACTACAACTCTAATATGAGTGTGTGTAGGAACAATTACGCTATTATCTACCTCTAATAATCTAAATTCTCCAGGTTCTAAATCTGGAGTTTTAACCATATAACTGTCATAATTAATTTGTTCTCCTAAATTATCAGACATTTCATATGACCAGTACCATTGATGTCCAATTACTTTAATTGTCATCGCAGGGTCAATTACTTCGTCCATTGAGTATAATAAAGCAAATGAAGGCACAGCAATAACAATTAGAATTAATGCTGGAATTGTTGTCCACACAATTTCAATTGTTTGACCATGGAAAAATGACCATTCGCTTTTTTGTCCTCTATCTTTATAAATTACAATAGATCTAATAATTAACCAAGTAACAAATACAAGGATAACTGCTAAGAAAAAATTGATTGTATGATGTAAATCAATTAATCCTTCTGCAATTGGAGTTGCTGGATCTTGGAATCCTAATTGCCAAGCCTCAGGAACGTCACAATTTGTTTCTGTTAAATGTCTATATAAAGGAGCTATGATTGGATGTTCTTTGTTATTTTCGATAAGTTTCATAATATGAGGATCTGTTTTTGCTTTTAAAATATCTAATTGATGTAAAATCTCTCCATCGATACCTCTAGGAAAGCATGTCAATATCCGATTATTAAGCTCAAGATATTCCTTTTCAGGTAAAAATTCATTGTATCTAAGAAAAAGATGTTCTAGACAAATGACAAATGCACTTATGGCTATTAATACTTGTATATGATATATAACATTTGGAATCCACGTAAGACCTTCATTTACTGTATCTAATTCTCCTTCTACAGTTCCAGGAACACCGCATAAATTAGCAGGTCGATCAGGATGGAATTCATCTACAGTGTTTTCAGGTATTTGTGTACCTTCTGATGTAAAAGGTAATCTACCTTCCTCAAGTTCACATTCTGCTTCCCACTCTAACAAATCAGAAAACGTATGTTGTTCTAAAGTAGCAGAGTAAGGGTATCCTTCTCTAACTAACATATACCCTTTTTCGATTGTTGTATTTACAAAACCAGTATGCTGTTTGTTTCCATAATAAAAAGTACCTGTTACTTCACCTCTACAATGGTAGTAAGCTCTAATACCTTCTGATCTATGAAAAAAATAATCTTCAAAGTAATATTGATCAAGATAATTGTCAAAACAAATCCAATCTAACCAATCAGACCAAAGATGACCACCTGGCTTTCTAGGAAAAAGTTCCTTCTCAGGTAAAATGCTCCCACGCTTTAAAATAGCATGATGCGTCATATCCATATCATACAATGCAAAAAGACTTTCAAAGAATGTAATTACATGAGTCCTCTGATATAATAAAACAAAAATATCAAACTCTAATTGGTAATATAATATATTGAACCAATCACAATACTCAATGAATCTATTGAACCATATACCATGAACCCAATTATTATATTTAGGTACACTTTCTATAAATCCAAAAGACCAAGAATCAACACCTTCCAAAAAACGCAACGCTATTGAATCAAATAAATGAAGATATGGTGCGGAAAGTAAAATAAACATTATTTAATAATAATATTAACTATTAATCTAATTTATATTATTTTTGAGTAAAATATGGTTATATTTTATGCATAACCATATTTTTTCTCGTCATATACAGGGAAAATTTTTGGAGTAGAAATAGCATCCATAACAATAATAAAGAATAAAATTAATCCCATTATAGACATATTAGCTCCATATGAAGCTATCAACATCCAGTTGGCAAAAGCATCTGGATAATCAGGAATTCTTCGTGGCATCCCAGAAATTCCTAAAAAGTGCATTGGGAAGAATGTAACATTAACTCCGATGAATGTTAACCAAAAATGTACTTTAGCCCAATATTTATTATAATAGCATCCTGTCATTAGAGGGAACCAGTGGTATACTCCAGCGATCACTCCAAATGTAGCACCCATTGATAATACATAATGGAAATGTCCTACTACATAATATGTATCATGCATAGCAATATCTAAAGCTGCATTAGATAAAATAATTCCTGTTAATCCACCTACCGTGAATAAAAATAAGAATCCTAATACCCAAACCATTGGAATATCCATTCGAATTTTACCTCCCCAAATAGTTGCTAACCAACTGAAAATTTTAATTCCTGTTGGAACTCCAATAATCATTGTTGCTGCTGAGAAATAAGCTCTAGTATCAATATCCATACCTACTGTATACATATGATGTGCCCATACAATAAATCCTAAGATACCAATAGATACCATAGCATATACCATACCAACATATCCAAATACAGGCTTATTTGCATATACAGAAATAATTGTACTTACTGTACCAAATGCAGGTAATACTAGAATATATACTTCAGGATGTCCGAAGAACCAAAATAAATGTTGGAATAACACTGGATCTCCCCCTCCTGCAGGATCAAAGAATGTAGTATTAAAATTTCTATCTGTTAAAAGCATAGTTATCCCTCCGGCAAATACAGGTAAAGATAAAAGTATTAGATAAGATGTAACTAATGCTGCCCAACAGAATAGTGGTAATTTAGAAAATGTCATTCCCGGACATCTCATATTAGTAACTGTCGTAATAACATTAATAGACCCTAAAATAGATGAAATACCAGATAAATGTAAACTGAATATAGCTAAGTCTACAGAAGCTCCTGAATGACTTTCTAATGCTGAAAGTGGTGGATACGCTGTCCATCCAGTTCCTACTCCCATTTCTACTAAAGTAGAAGTAACAAGTAAAATAGCTGATGGTGGTAGTAACCAAAAACTAATATTATTTAATCTAGGAAAAGCCATGTCAGGTGCTCCAATTAAAATTGGAACAAACCAATTCCCGAATCCACTGAAAACAGCAGGCATCAAGAAAAAGAATAACATAATTAATCCATGTCCAGTAATAATAACATTATAAAAATGTGGATTATTTAAAAATCCATCACCAGGCATAGCTAATTGTTGTCGAATAAACCAAGACATTGTAGTCCCTACGATTAGCATAAATGCTGAAAATATTAGATATAAAGTTCCTATATCTTTATGGTTAGTAGAAAAAAACCACCGTTGAATAAATTGCATTTATTCTAACTGGGTTCCTACTATTAATTTAAGATAGTAGTTATTAAGATATATAATATGTCTTAATTACTAATTTAAATTATAGTTAAGCAAAATTTAAAATTTACTTTGTTTTAAATAATAAATATATTACTCTTTATCTATAAAAAGTATATATTTAATATAGCGGAAGAGGGATTTGAACCCACGTATGCGGATTATGATTCCGCTGTTCTACCAGGCTAAACTATTCCGCCTCTCTATATTATTTTTTAGATTAAACGAAACTACCTTTCCCATAATAAATATAGTATCTGTAGCATGATAAGAAGTGATTACTCAAATTCGAAATGGTTTTGGATCTAACTTACCATTATGTTTAATCTAAATTTTTTCCCAAATGTGACAAAAATACTTTTACAAGAACAAACTCATTAACCACCAGCTTCACAGCCATAGTTGAATTAGGGCCTTTATGCTAAAATGAATATATAAATATCCATATACTTTTTTACAAAAGATACACAATTGACCTATCTCTCCGCAGTCGTCTTCTGCAATGAGTTACATCCCACTCTTCTACAATGCCGGTCTTCCCGTTAAATACATTGCAAATGTGTTGGTAAAATATTTGTTAAGGTTGTTTTCCTGCTTAGATGATTTCAGCAGTTCTACTTTAGTATACGTAGCTACTCGACAATGCCTTTGGAAAAAACAATCGATTTACCAGAGGTATACTTTTTCCGGTCCTCTCGTACTAAGAAAAAATCCTTTCAATTTTACTTCGTCCCCACGGTAGATAGGAACCGAACTGTCTCACGACGTTCTAAACCCAGCTCACGTACCACTTTAATAGGTGAACAACCTAACCCTTGGAACCACCTTCAGCTCCAGGATGTGATGAGCCGACATCGAGGTGCCAAACGACTCCGTCGATATGGACTCTCAGGAGTCATCAGCCTGTTATCCCTGGCGTACCTTTTATCCGTTGAGCGATGACCCTTCCACACAGAATCACCGGATCACTATGACCGACTTGCGTCTCTGTTCGACTTGTAAGTCTCACAGTCAGGCAAACTTATGCCATTATACTCTACAACTAATCTCAAACTAGTTTGAGTTTACCTTCGCACGCCTCCGTTACTCTTTAGGAGGCAACCGCCCCAGTTAAACTACCAATCATACAAGGTTCTAAATAATTTTGAATTATTATAGTTAGCTTTAGATAATCTAAAGAGTGGTATTTCACTAATATTTTATCAAAGATAGTAAACTATGTGATAAAATTCCCACCTATTCTACACAATAGATAAATCGTTAGCAATGTATGAATGCAGTAAAGGTGCACAGGGTCTTTCCGTCTTACCGCAGGTATGCCGCATCTTCACGGCAAATTCAATTTCACTGAGTCAATGTTGGAGACAGCGGGGAAGTCGTTAAACCATTCGTGCAGGTCGGAACTTACCCGACAAGGAATTTCGCTACCTTAGAACCGTCAGAGTTACGGCTGCCGTTCACTGGGGATTTAAGTCCAAGCTTTCACTTATTCCGTATTCCTACCAGTACCGGGCAGGTATCAGACCCTATACTTCATCTTACGATTTTGCAGAGTCCTGTGTTTTTAGTAAACAGTCGCTACCCCCTATTTTGTGCCACCTTATTATATTTATATTAATAAGGTACTCCTTCTCCCGAAGTTACGGAGTCATTTTGCCGAGTTCCTTCAACATTGTTATCTCATACGCCTTAGTATACTCTACTAGTTCACCTGTGTCGGTTTTGGGTACGGTAAATTAAATTTAAAAGCTATTTCCTGAAATAACAAATCTTTATTATTATTAATCCAATCAAATAATAATATTACATATGTTACCGTCACTTTTAATATATATCCCATCGACTACAGCTTTCGCTATTGCCTTAGGGTCCGTATCATTCTGGTTAGATAATCTTCGATCCAGAAACCCTTGAACTTTCGGCGACAGTGTTTTTCCGCACTGTTTTATGTTACTCATGTCAGCAATATCACTTCTAATATTTACAGAATAAATCTTCCAATTTATCTAGACTATATATAGAACGTTCTGCTACCATATACTATCTAATTTGATATATAATATATCCTTAGCTTCGGTGTATTACTTTAGCCCCGTTACATTTTAGGCATAAAAAAACTTTATGAACCAGTGAGCTATTACGCTATCTTTAAAGGATGGCTGCTTCCAAGCCTACCCCCTGATAATCTTAGTTTTATTACTTCCTTTCCCACTCAGTAATATCTTTAGGACCTTAGCTGAAGGTCTGGGCTGTTTCCCTCTCGACCATGGGCCTTCGCACCCACAGTCTGTCTGCTCCAATTACTTTATTGGTATTCGAAGTTTGGTTGGGATCAGTAAGGTTGGTGAACCCCCATAACCCATCCAGTGCTCTACCCCCAATAAGAATATTTTGAAACGCTCTACCTAAATAGATTTCGCAGAAAACCAGCTATTTCCGAATTTGATTAGTCTTTCGCTCCTAACCACAAGTCATCCCCGTATGTTGCAACAGACGTGGGTTCAGTCCTCCAATATCGATTAAGATACCTTCAACTTGCTCATGGCTAGATCATCCGGTTTCGGGTCTAATTAACCAAACTTAATGCTATTTAAAACTCGCTTTCGCTACGCCTACATCTCAACTTAAGCTTGCTTGATTAATTAACTAACTGACCCATCATACAAAAGGTACGCTGTAGTTTATACTAAATTATTCTTTGAGACGGTTGATCTCTATAATATTCTTCAAACATACAACTGCTTATAAACAACGAATTTCAGGTTCTATTTCATTAGTTCACAACAATTTATGACGCTATTTCACCTTTCCTTCACAGTACTTGTCCACTATCGGTTATTAGAAAATATTTAGGCTAAAGAGTGGTCCCCTTATGTTCAGACAGAATAACACGTGTTCCATCCTACTGAATTAAAGCTATCTATAATCAATATTATGTTTACAGGACTATAAACCTTCTTTGGTAAACTATAATAAAACAATTTCTTCAACTATATTAATTATAAGATATACTGCTTAATTTGCCTCATCCGCATTCGCTCGCCACTACTAACGGAATCTCGATTGATTTCTATTCCTTTAGCTACTTAGATGTTTCAATTCGCTAAGTATAGTAATTAATTAAAATATATTAATAGGTTTCCCCTTAGGATAATCATGGATCACAAGTAACTACTTACCCATGACATTTTCGTCAGTATATCACGTCCTTTATTTTCTAATACCAAGGCATCCATTCATTGCTTTCCTTTTAAATCTTATGTTTCTCCTATTTGTCACCAGGATAAACATAAAAGTAGATCAAGTCTACTTTTTGTTATCTAAAATACACTATTTATTTGTATTTTCTATAAGTTAAAAATAAAAATTAACTATTAAAGTATATTTTGACACATTAATGGAAATTGTACAATTTATTTTTATAAAAATAAATTATATACCTTTGATTTATAATAATTTTTTTGACGACGATAAAAAATAATTTTTTATAATGGAGATTTGTCCAGCCACAGATTCCTCTACGGCTACCTTGTTACGACTTCACCCCGGTCACCAATGTTACCGTCACATAATATCCTTATCCATAATACTTTTTAACCATCTCTATAAATCACTTACTTTTCAAAGACCTATATAGATTAGTCAAATTCATTACCTTAGATATATATATTTAGGGTAACACCAGCTTCCTTGGTGTGACGGGCGGTGTGTACAAAGCTTGAGTACATATTCACCGCAGCATTCTGATCCGCGATTACTAGCGATTCCAACTTCATATTCTCGAGTTTCAGAGAATAATCCGAACTAAGAACAATTTTTAAAGATTTGCTCCAACTCACGTTTTTGCTTCTCATTGTAATTGTCATTGTAGCACGTGTGTAGCCCAGTCCATTAGGGGCATAAAGACTTGGCGTCATCCCCTGCTTCAACAGAGTATATAACTCATCCATCTTGTATAAGATATTTATGATTTAAATCAACATAAATATACAGAACAATAGGGGTTTCGCTCGTTAAAGGAATTAACCTAACATTTCACAACACGAGCTGACGACAGCCATGCACCACCTGTAATTGAACAATAAATTATTTCTAAATTATTTTATACCAATTATGCAAGAACTGGTAAGATTTTACGCGTATCATCGAATTAAACCACATGCTCCACCGCTTGTGCAAGCTCCCGTCAATTCCTTTGAGTTTCAATCTTGCGACCGTACTCCCCAGGCGGAGTGTTTAACGCGTTAGCTGTAATTACTGAAAAATTCCAATATTTAACACTCATCGGTCACTGCGTAGACTACCAGGGTATCTAATCCTGTTTGCTCCCTACGCCTTTGCATCTCAGCGTCAGTATTAGCATAGTTAGGCGCCTTCGCATTTGATATTCCTTCTACTATCAGAATTTAACCTCTCCTGTAGAAATTCCCCTAACTTCAACTAAACTCAAGTTTTGCAGTACTATAAATACTTCCAAAGTTACGCTCTGGGATTTCATTTATTACTTACAAAACAACCTACATGCCCTTTACGCCCAGTCATACCGAATAACACTAGCCCCCTCCGTTTTACCGCGGCTGCTGGCACGAAGTTAGCCGGGGCTTCTTTTTTAGGTACAGTCATTATCCTCCCTAATGAAAGAGGTTTACAACCTGCGTTCCGAAGAATTATAAGTTCGCTGCATTACCTTTATAATTCTCACTTAGAACACACTGATTTAGCATTCTTTTCCCTCACGCGGTATTGCTGGATCAAGCTTTCGCTCATTGTCCAATATTCCCCACTGCTGACTTTCAATAAAGTCTAGGCCTTGTCTCAGTCCTAGTGTGGCTGATCATCCTCTCAGACCAGCTAAGGATCACAGGCTTGGTAAGCTTTTACCTCACCAACAACCTAATCCTCTACAAGCTCATCTAATAGCGACTTAGTCTTTGCTATTCTTCTATACCTCTATAGAAAAGTTAAATATTTGATATTTGTGTAGTAAATAGTATAAATTTATTTACTTGTAAAAAAAAAATTGCGAAGCCTCACTCCAGGAAACTAGTAAAAGTACAGAGGTTATCGAAAGCTCGATTTTTTCAATTTTTTTTCTTGACACTTATTCCAAACTATTAGGTAGATTCTTGTATATTACTCACCCGTTCGCCATGTTTTTACATTCGACTTGCATGTGTTAAAGCATACCGCTAGCGTTCATTCTGAGCCAGGATCAAACCCATACTTTGAAATTGATCCTTAATATAATACTTTCAATAGTATTACTTGAAATAAAATCTTTATAATATTAATTATACAATTAATTATTATTTATCGTCATCTGAATATTTAAAACCTTCTCATTCTTATTTTAGAGTTGGTTTTGATTATATGTAACTAATTTAGTTTTTATTGGTAACTTATCTGAAGCTTTTAGTAGAGCTTCCCTTGCTAAATCAGGTGAAGTACAAACTAATTCAAATAAAATACGACCTTTTTTTACAGGACTAGCCCAATGATGAACTGCTCCTTTTCCCTTACCCATTCTAACCTCTGCAGGTTTTTGAGTAACTGGTATATCAGGGTATATCCTAATCCATATCTTACCTGACTTTTTAACTTTTTTCTTAATTGTTTGCCTAACAGATTCAATCTGTCTAGCAGTCAACTTGCCTGATTCTAAAGCTTTTAAGCCAATATCTCCAAAGACTAAATGGTACCCTTTAGTACATTTTTTTAATCTTTGACCTTTTCTATATTTTTGAAATTTTGTTTTCTTTGGTTGTAATAACATAGTTTAAAAATGATAAGATAAGAAACTAAATTAATTAAGTTATTAGAATAATATATTCTCTTATTATATACCGTTTTTACAAACTGTATTTTTATAAGACTTTCTTATATGTAAAATCTTATAGGTAATATTGGAATCGAACCAATAACCTTCTCGGTGTAAACGAGATGCTCCACCAATTGAGCTAATTACCTAAAAAATACATATATATATATATAATATGAAGAAAAAATAAATATTATATTTTATCCCTAGAATCCAGAAAACCTTCAGAATCTAGTTTCATTTTATTTTTTTTATTATTAAATAATAACCTTATTATATGAATATTTTTATTTAGTGGATTCGCTTCCACAGATAATGCTGGATATACTTTAGGGGACATATAATGAACCCAAACTTTTATTCCACAAACCCCACTTTTAGTTACGGCAAAAGACTGACTGTAATCAATATAACTATCAATAGTATTTAATGGTAATATACCTCCTTGTACAGTATATTTTTGTGTTCTAGGATTTTTACCTCCAAATCTTCCAGAACATGTAATCTTATACCCCTTAACAATAGGATCTTTTTTTAAACGTATTTCAACTTCTTTTAATATCCATCTAATCCTCATAGAATTAAGCTCCAATTGCTTAGATACATATTGAGAAATAATAGAAGGATTTACAAAACATACCAATGGATGTTCGACCACAGAGAAATACACATCTTTACCTGTAAATTTTTCAAATACACTTTGAAACCCTGCTAGAGTATTATGATATATTTCATCTCTTTGTTGTTGACCTCTTATAATCTTTCGCTTCTCAATATTAGTTAATTTACGTTTGTACTGTAATAAATCTTTATATTCTTTAGATTTTTTAACTTTTTTTAAAAAAGTTATCTGTTTATTCAACCGTCTTAACTTGATAGTAAAATGCCTAGATTGTTCCTTAGGAAAATATTTAGTTAAATGAATATAAACAAAAATTTTATTCCCTAAACGTTTGATGTTACAACTATGTACACAGTTAGTAGCCAAAAAAAAATAAGTAGCATTTGAAAATAAGTCTTGAAATAACCACTTATTATCATAATGAACACCGGTAACATTAACCTTCTTTAATCTTAACCTCCGCTTAAATAATTTTAACATTATATATTTTCGCATTAATAAATCTTCATGCAATAACTTTGCATAATATTTTTTATTAGTGCACCAAAGTGAATGCCAATTTTGCAAATAACGCAATCTAAAACTTACTGGATGTACTCTTCTACTCATTTATTTACTTTTTTTTTTACTTACATTGTGAATTTTTCCTAGTTTTCTAGTAGAGCTAAATTCACCAAATTTATGCCCAACCATATTTTCAGTTATGTGAACATAATTAAATTTTCGTCCATTGTAGATCCCCACTGTAATACCTATAAATTCAGGTAATATTGTAGACCTTCTAGACCAAATTTTTACTTTTTTTTTTTTAAACTTTTTTAAAAAAGATGGATTATATAAAAATGAATCCATATATTTTCCTTTCCAACTTGATCGGCTCATAATTTTAAATATATTAATTTATTTTGTTAATAATAGAAATTTTATCTCCCAAATTTAAAATAGATATTAATCTTATTAGCATTTACTAACCTGTAATAATCATTTCTTTTTCGAATAGCTAATCCTTTATTTAAATATGAATCCATCAATTCTTTAGCTAATCTTTGGGAATAATCATATTCTCTACGCTCATCACAAACTTCTACAATACGTTTAATAGCAAATGAATATTGTCGTAACAATTTTATTGCTACTGGAACTAAAATATTTCTTCCTGATTTTCTATAGCTCTGAATACGTACAGAAATTCGATTATTTAATACTGCTCTTTTTAATACTTTAAAAGGATTTTTTAATGTATGTCTCTTTATATATAAAAAACAATCATTCATCAATTTTTCAGAAACTTGTTTTTTTCCATCTTTCATCAATGTATGTACAAAATGTAAATAAAAAGACCTAGACTTATTAATATGACTATATATTTTATCTGGAGATAAGAACCATTTTTTTTTCATCCTTAGTGTTAAACTTCTATAAGTCCACAGAGAATAGAATACACTATCTAATGGACGGAGCCATAACTTATCATCTTGTGCTAAATTAATATTATTAAGTACTTTTCTCTTATTTAAAAAAAGCCTTCTATTTCTAGTTCGAGAAGAAATAAAATATAAAAATAACTGTAAATTAGACAATAATTTTTTATCTATTATGGAAAAATTTTGGTACTGTGATAGAAATAAAATATCTTTCAAAGATAATAAGTTATTTCTATAATATGGATGAAAAGTAGTAATTATTGAGATAAATGGAATATATGTATCTCTTTTAGGATTACTAGTAACAATATGATATTGTTGGTGAAATAATAAATCTAATAAATTAGATTTAGATTTTAATTTTATATCCCCTGATCTATTTTTAACTTTTGTTAAATAATCATTTAATGTATTGAAATTTAAAGATTTAAAAATAGTATTATTTGCATATATATTATTTATAGATCTTAGATCATTCAAATTTACCAAGGATCTTTTATAATTAGTATTATCTTTAGTTTTCGAAAGACTATCCTTTGACATCAAATAATGATCTTTTTTTTTAAATTCTTTTGTTAAATATAAATATGATTTCATTTATTATTATTTATTTTTTTTAGTACCATATTTAGATCTTCCTTGTGATCTACTATCGATACCTCCTAAATCAAACTTACCTCTAATTATTTTATATCTTACTCCTGGCAAATCTTTAACTCTCCCTCCCCTCAATAAAACTGTTGAGTGCTCTTGTAATGTATGTCCTTCACCTGGGATATATCCAATAATCTTTCTCTTATTAGATAAAAATATCTTAGCTACTTTTCGTCGTGCTGAGTTAGGTTTTTTTGGAGAAGTAATGTACACTTTCAAACATATTCCTTTTTTTTGTGGACATTTATTCAAAGCTGGTGCCTTACTTGATCTTTGTTTTTTCTTCCGTGGTTTTTTTATTAATTGATTAATTGTTGGCATTTTATAGTTATTTTAACATTAAGATTATATAGTAATTTAGTTATATAATTTTAATAATTGTAGATATTTTACTAAAACTTCAAATGAATATGGCTCATATTTTACTAAAGTACTTAACATATTTCGATTTATTTTGATATTAGAACAATTTAATAAATAAATAAATTGATTGTAATTTAAACCATAATTTTTTAAAGCTCCGTTAATAATTTGGATAGCATATTTACGATTCAACCGCTTTTTATCTCTTCTATCTCGATAAATATATTGCCATGATTTATAAACTCTTTTCACAGCTGGTCTAAAACATCTATTAGCTCTTCCAACAAACCCCTTAGAATGTTTTAAAATTTTTGTATGTTTTTTTCTAGATTGAAAACTTTTTTTATTATATATCATAGTCTTTTTCCTTATTATTTCCGCTGTTTTTTACGTAACCTACATCCATTATGTGGAACTCCAGTTAGATCTTTCATTTTTATGAACTGAAATCTATATTTAGGTCGAACTAAAGCTTTTAAGCAAGGATTAAGTCCCTTTCCAAAACCTTTTATTCTCAGTTGAATATAATTAAATCGACGTTGGCGTTGTAGATAATTTGAAACCACTTTTCCAATCACCCCTCCTACATAAGGAGACCGGCGCTGCTTACCTTTGAACTTAGTATCTTTATCTAGGTTATTAGACCCACCAGTAATAGACATTACACATGCCCCTTTTAAATTGGTTAAAGTAATAAAGATATTACTGTAAGTGCAATTTACAGTTAACACACCTGTATGCTTCAATTTAGTTTTCCAAATACGATACGCATACATTTTATTTATTAAATCACTAATACGCCCTTCATCTAGGCAAGAAGGCATTACCTTGGATGGATTTTTCCGATACCATCGATATAATAGAATATTCCTATAGTAGAAAGAAGAATCTGTCAAATAGTATGGATTTTTTTTAATAAAAGATTTATTTAAGTGTGAATGCATCAGCACATAAAATGATCCTTTTTTATTCTCCATTACAGATTTCATAAATTGATTAGAAAAATTATTTTTTGCTTTTCTGTATATTTTCATCTGCTCTCTCCGTTTTTGAAAGCCAGACTGCTTCATATTTGAAGCTATCATATGTTTTTTTGTATTCTTAACTTTATTTTTACGGTGATTTAATCTATTCATAACAAATATTTTAAATATTCTATAGTTTTTTTGGTATTATAATATGAACTTTTACAAGATACTCTTATTATATTACCAAAAAATTTTAAAATTTAAATACTAGTCTTTATTTACCAGTAACTAGATCATTTTCTAAACTAAATGAGATATTCTCTTCAACTGGAGATAATTCTTCTTTCATAGCTGCAATAGCTTTTCCAGGATTTAAATGTTTTGGACAAACCTGAGCACAGTTCATAATAGTATGACATCTATACATTCTATATTTATCATCTAAATTATCCAATCGTTGTTTTTTTGCTCGATCTCTGCTGTCTTGAACCCATCTATAAGCTTGTAATAGGATGGCAGGACCTAAATATTTTTCACTGTTCCACCAATAACTTGGACAACTTGTAGAGCAACAAGCACATAGAATACATTCATACAAACCATCTAACTTTTTACGGTCATGTTTTGATTGGTAATATTCTTTTTTCTTATTCCTTGTTTCATCCCGTTGCATCCATGGTTGGATACTTTTGTATTGTTTATAAAAATGGCTCAGGTCAGGCACTAAATCTTTAAGTACAAACATATGTGGTAAAGGAAAAATATCCAATACTTTATTAGAGTTATCCAATACCCATGGATTTTTTTGGATACATGCCAATGTATTTAAACCATTGATATTCATAGCACAACTACCACATATTCCTTCTCGGCATGACCTTCTGAACGTTAAGGTAGAGTCTACATTATTTTTAAGATATAATAGGGTATCTAATACCATAGGTCCAGGTATAGACTTTACATTATCAATTGTATAAGTTTGTGTATAAGGTTTTGTTATTTTTTCTGGATTCCATCTATATACCCGTACAAAAACAGGTTCCTCCATAGAGATATTAGAATCCGTATTATTATTTGTCAATTTATTAAGATATTTTTTGATATTAATATCAATATGATGCTTATCTTTTGATACGTCTGTTAATATTTCTTTGATTAAATTATTCATGTTTAATTTATAAATATTGAGATATAAAAATATAATTGTATGATAATGATAAAACTGGATACCTAACAAAAATATGAAATATAATATAAAAAAATGACTTAAACAAAAAATTTGATAAAAAATAAAACCAATACTTAATATATATATGTATTTAGTATAATATTTAAATTCAGTCATTTTTATTTAGTAGCTATCCCTTTTTCTAAAGGATTAAGGTCCATATGATATATATCATAACTTAACCCTTTAGAAACAGATGAAGATAAGTAATCAATTTCAGATAATTCTATGATAAGTCCAGTTTCATCTTCAATTTTATCTAATATTAATGATATATTTTTAAATAAAGTAGTTCCAAAAGAATTTAAAAAACTTAAACTAGCTTTGCTAGCTAATTTTAAATTAGTATGCTTTAACTTTAAAAGCTTATCCTTAGCATCGTCTTCAATAAAAGTTTCATAATTCTGATCAACTAAAGGTAAGCTAATAGAACTACCTGTTGAAGTATTTTGAAGTAATAATTCATTTGTTGTAAAATTAATAAAATACTTGATATTTTTTATATCTGTAGTTAATATATCATATAAATTACGAATAAAAGGAGAAAAAGAATATTGATCTCTATATATATCACAACCGGAATTATCATAAATAGATTTATTATTATTCAAAATATCATCTACATTTCCATATTCTAAATATCCTGTATTATTATTCCATATAATATATTTTAATATTGTTTTTTTATTTTTATTAGTCCAATCAATGCTTGTTAATTTATAATTATCGCCCTGTGAAGATTTGTTATACCTCTTAGAGAGATCTGATAAATCATGAGGAGCCAGGTCATTACTTTCTAATCTACCTTTGGTGTAAAAAGTATTTGTGTTTTTACATAAATTAGAAGAACCTTCTCCATCATTAGAATGAGAAAGAGTTACGATAGGTCCGCTTCTGTTTTCAACCAAAAGCCCATCGCCCCCTCTTCTTCCAACATTTCTGCATATATCCACAGCATGCATAGAGTCAGCATTGACATTGTGTACCACATTGGGTCGTGTTTGAATATTTCGTTCAGTTTTAACATTATCTTTTATATTGTTAGCTTCTTCTTTGTATTTTTCAGGTAATTCCAATAGATCTTTTTCAAGATAATATTTTTGAATTAACCCTATATATTTTCTATCTTTGTTAGATAATGAATCCTTACTATTGTAATAAGTAGTAGTCCTTTCTTCTGAGGAATCAGATAAAGAAGATGAAAGGTAAGAGTTTCCTTCCTTAAATGGATTATAGTGATTCATCCCTTCTTTACTAGTAAATAAAATAATTCCACTACTGTCATCTAAATCGTTACTTTTAAATGAATCTATAAAAACATGCACATCACTACCTAGAATAATTCTCTCCTTCCTATAAAAAGGACTTGCCCTATGTAGATACAACTCATGTTTCTCAGCATCATTATTAAGCGAAGATTCATCTACTTGGTGATAATAATAAGATTCATAATCATCAGATAGACCAGAATCAATACAAAATTCAAAAGACTTATTTATAATACTTACTAGATCATCTTCTAATAGATATCCATATTTATCTATAAAAGAACTAAGTAAATACAATTCTTTTTCTGTCAATTGGTTGATATCATAATTATTTTGATTATATATATCTAATATTTCCAAGTAAATTGTATCAATTTCTTGATCTTTATCCTGAACCAATTGAATAAGTTGATGGATCCAATTAGAAAAACTTTCTTCTAGAGAAGATTCTAAAAAAAGCATATGCACAGCCTTATAGTATTTTTGTGCTGGGAAAGTTTCACTTAACTGGACCTTTTGGTCTATTAGATCAATCAGACGAGTTTTGATGAAACTAATTCTAGATATTTTCCCTGCAATGAAATTTTTATCTAAGTTGCTGGAACCACTAAATTTAAGTGGTATAAACCTAGAAGATGAATTTAAATAAGAATTATGTATACTACTAAAAGGTTCTGTACTTGTTGGATTTCTCCCTATACTAGCAGCTCTGTCTAGATAATATGAAGATCCTATACCTTGCTCTTGGCTAAATAACAAATCATTGATAGAAAAGTGTATTGATGGGTTAGTCTCTAAATCTTCTGGAGAAATTGTAGATTTAACTGAATTATCCATTATCCTTGAAGAGATATCATTTAGCAAATTAAGGTAAGAGTTCGAAAAATGTTGTTCTACATTTACTATGATAGATCCCGATGCTGATTTTGAAAAAAACACATGGTATTTTGGTTCATCAAATAATGCATTCTCCAGTAAAGAAGAGGATTTCATCAAATAATTCTTATAAGCTAACAATTCTTCCTTTAAAAAAACTAGATTATCTAACAATGGTAAGGGCAACGGAGAAGCATAGATATAAGTTTTTTCTTCTATGTCAATTATCTTCTCATTATCCTCAACAATTACCTCTTCTTCAGCAATAATATCTCGATGTTCTAAAGAATCAATTTGTTCCCGGATAACAGACATCCTCTCAGCAATTATAGGATCACTATATTTATGCATTAACTTTTTATAGAAAAAATATAAATTTTCTAAGATATCTATTTGATCTCTAGGTGATAAAGCAATACTATTATCTTTAAAGGAAACGGAAATATTTTTTTTAGAATTAAAAACACTATCAACTACACTAGGTAAATGATCTTGATCATTATGCTTACGTAATAAGTGAAATGGTTGATCCTTAGTTATATAAGGTATATCAATATTTGATAACGTTTTAGAAATACTTGCAAATTTATAAAACTTATCTGCAGGTATTATTACACTAGCAATATGAGATTCTTCTTTAGGAGACGCTAACATCGAAGAAGTATTTTTACACAATAAAAAAAAATATTCTTTTGAATTTGCATCTAAAGCTTTCCAGATTTGACACAATCCTGGTAAAGAGTCAATAATTTTACTGAAGATATACTCAGCATTATATTTTTCATAAGTACCTAACATATTCCAGTCTGTTGAATTCAAATATATTGGACTTTTCTCTAGATCTGAAGTATCGGTAGAATTTAAATGTAATTCTAGCATATCTATATAGTCAAAACAATATCGTAAATAAGGATAAGCCAGATAGGGATCTATTTTAAACTTAGTGATAGACGGATCACCTTCTATGTTTGAATTACAACCAACCAAAGATGTTGATTGGTATAAAGCACCAGATGTTTTAAAAGTAACACCTGATGCATTTAATTGAGCCAACATATCTTTTAATAAATAATACTGTGGATCAATTCCATTATAATAAAAGACGATATATAACATAATAAAAATCATTTTCATGAATAAAAAAAATGCCATATAGCGATAAACTTTAGTATAACTATGTAATCTTTCTTCTCTAGTCTTTTTATCTTTTGTATAATCAAAAATAATTGATTTTATCCCATATGTCATATGAGGAACTACAATTAAGAAAATAATAGTCATTACTAGAGTAGTTTTTAAAATCGTTTCAGCACTTAAATAATAAACTATCATCATTTTGTAAGAATATAAATAATACATCCCTAAAATAAATGGAATCCCTATCAATAGAAATACCCCTGTTATTCTTTGAAGTGCCCATTGTAATGATGGACGATTTAATATTGCTAATGCAGCTCCGGGTAATTTATAGTTAATACCCAAACGTCGTACAAAATTCCAAATTGAAGGAATTTGAGGACCTCTTTTTAATAATAATTTTTTCATTGCTCTGAAACTATATGTGCGAGTCAATCTATTTTTAAATCCATAAGTAAATTTTATTTCATTAAAATTAGTACCTAGTGCCAAATCACGGTCAGTTAAATCATTTGAAATAATTATTCCTGACTCTACTTCAACATGATTTACTTGAGAAAATGCCATAAAAGTTTGATATTCTTTAGCTTCTAATTGGAGCTCTAATGGATCTTTTCGTAATTTGCTAAAATGTTGGAACCATGATACATGAGAAAACTTACTTAAAAAATCAGATGGCCAAAAAATTTGATAGATGTAAACAACTAACCTAAACCGACATAACCATCCTTTTATAAATTCTTTAATCTTATGTTTATAGTAAACATTTCGCTTTTTTTGCCAATTAGGATTATCATATATTCTAACAGCATAACGTATACTCCCATATACTTTAAATATCATGTAAAAAAAAGCAAATGACTTAAAAGTAAAATTAGTATAAGTTAGAAAATAAAATGTACCGATAAAAGTGGAAACATACCCCAACATTAATAAATCACCCAAGTTTTTCATTTGGGCAAATCGGGGTTGAAATTCTACAAAATCAACTATATAAGTTCAAAATAAATTTTTAAGATCTTCTACGATTGACCGTCTAAAAATATAAATTGTAAATAAAGAAGTAATTATTGAATAACATGCTAAAAATGCAGTGATCACTACAAAAATAGCTAGAATTACTCCTACTAAAAGATCAGTAAACCAACCATAAATAGTCGGAATAAATGAAATACTATATCCATAATTGTAATCCTGGATATTAAATAATAATCCATATGTAATATAATATGAAATAGCTAAACCACCTATAACTAATAGGAAACTACTAATTGTATTATATTTAGGACTATATAGTACCATACCATCCATGATAAAATGACGTACACCACTAATCATATGATATAATAATAATACTACTGTAAAAAATAAACAAGCTTGACCTAGTAATCCACTAAATTCATGAGCCCCCCAATTATAAAATTGGATATAACTAAATGTTACAATCCATATATAAATAATAGAATAGAATACCAATCCCAAAAAAGCACCACTGATTCTATGTAAAATAGAAGCAATAGAATTTAAAATAGGTCTAAACACAGTTAAGTGTGGAGCAATAGGACGACTAAATCCATGTATCTGATTATCAACAAAAGATTCCGGCAAAAATGTAAAATGAGTCCTTGGGTCTCGCCACTTAAATCCTTGCGGATCCCGCCACTTTCGACGTTGTATATTGTTATTGTTATAAAACCACTTCATTGATTAAGTTTTTTTTATTTTTAATTGTACTTGTTTCTTAGAATCATTAGAACCAAATCTGAATTTTTTTTTTCTTTGTGTAAAAAAGCGTTTAGTTTTACTCACCTTAGAATTGTTCTCTAATGAAGATAAACGTCTTCCTAATTTACGTTGTGTTTGGCTATTAGTATGTGTCCGTTGTCCATTTACGGGCAACCCTAATTTATGACGCATACCTCGATAACTTTTAATATCATATAAATGTTTGATATCATCTTGCAAATACTTATTCAACTCTGCCTCGCAAACACAATGATTCCGAATAATAAGCTTTAATTGCTCTAAGTTATCATTCTCAGTATTATGAACTGATGGTAATTGGATAAAATCTTTTACTTTTATATTAGGAGACACTCCTAACTTGGTACAAATATAATTTGAATTGGCCTGACCAATTCCTAAAATTATTTTTAATGCATAATTTAAATTTTGTGAATTAGATAATGGTTTTCCTGAAACTAATACTTTTGACATATCTTATATAATATATAATAAACTCTATTTGATTATCTATTTCTTCTTAGAGCTTTCAGAAGCCCATAAGAAATGATTTGTTAAATCTCTAACTAGTTTAGGTTTAGACTTAGTTAAAAATTCTAAGTTAACGACAGCTCCATTTTTTAATGAATATAGAGCACTTTTTTTTTTTAAATGAGTTCTTTTCTTCATATAATAAATAAATATTAATAATTGAAATTATTTTTCAAAGGCTAGATAACATAACTGGTTAATGTGTAGGACTGCAAATCCTAAAATAGCGGTTCAATTCCGCTTCTAGCCTTTTTTGATCAATAAAAACCAATCACTAACAATTTTAAAATTTTGTTTAGTATTTAATTGTATTCAATAATATGAAATTATTGTAGTTATATTTGTTTAACCTCCCCACCAGTAAACAGAAACAAACAAGCATAACCATACCACGTCTACAAAATGCCAATACCAAGCTGCTGCTTCAAACCCAAAATGATGTGTTTGTGTAAATTGGTTATTTTTCATTCTTAATAAACAAACAGATAACATAATGGTTCCAATAATTACATGTAGACCATGAAATCCAGTTGATACATAGAAAGTAGATCCATAAATACCGTCTGCAATTGTAAAGCTAGCTTCTTCCATATACTCAAATAATTGAAGTAATGTAAATACTGCTGCTAATACAATAGTTAATAATAATGCACGAGAAGATACTTTAGTATCACCACAAATTAAAGCATGATGACTCCAAGTTAATGTAAACCCAGATAATAATAATAAACATGTATTAACTAAAGGTACACTCCATGCATCTAATGTATGTAACCCAAAAGGAGGCCATACTGCTCCAATTTCTACAGTAGGAGCTAAACTAGAGTGATAAAATCCCCAGAAAAATGCGAAAAAAAATAATACTTCTGACAGAATAAATAATATCATTCCATATCTTAATGAATTTTCTACAGTAGGTGTATGATGTCCTTCATATACTCCTTCTCGGATAATATCTCGGAACCATACAAACATACAAGCTAAAACACTCAATAATCCAATAGAAAGTAAAAACCCACCATTCGAAAATGAATGCATATATGCTATCCCACCTGCAAATACAGTCATTCCTGAAAATGCTGCTAAAATTGGCCATGGACTAACATCTACCATATGATATGGATGCGAAGATACTGATCGTATCTCCCATTCTAAAAATTTACCAAAAAATGTTCTATTCAACATTGTTTAAAAATAATAAATATTTTTTATAGAAATATATAGATTTACCAAAAACCTATATGAATTATTTAATAAAATATAGAAGAAACGTTATATTTTAATTTTTTAAACACTTTTAAAAAATGTATATGATAAAGTAATTGTATCTACTTCATGCATCCGATGATCTGTAAGAAAATCGGAATCAATAAAAAAAAATACAGGCATTTCGACCCATTCACCGGGTAATAATTTTTGTTCTTCAAAACAAAAACATTGAATTTTATTAAAATACACACCTGCAACTTGTGGAGTAACATTATATGTAGCTACTCCTGTTAAAGGTTGATCTGTTAAATTACGAGCTTTATAAAAAGCTAGAGCACTTTCACCTACCTTTAATATAATTTCTTTTTGTAAAGGAACAAATTCCCAAAGTAACCGATCACTTACATCACTTTCAAATCGTACTCGTATGAGTTTAGTTTCTCCTTGTACTAATGTAGATACTTTATCCTTCACTTGGGTTGTCCCTCCATATCCTGTTACTTGACAAAATAACCGGTAAATAGGAACTGCTCCATATGCTAACCCAAACATAAATAATGATACACTAGATAATAATAAGATAATTTTTCTTTTAGTATATGAACTTTTCATATAAGCAATATTTCTGTATAGAAAGGTTTAAACCTTAGATTATTTAATCTAAGGTAACCAATCCAAACCAATTAAAATACCTGAAGTAAATAAAACCCACCCTAAAGATAGCGGTAAGAATATTTTCCATCCAATACGCATTAATTGATCATATCTATAACGAGGATAAGCGGCTCTTACCCAAATAAAAGCAAATAAGATTGCAATCAATTTTATTGAAAACCAAAAAGATCCTGGTAACCAACTAATAAAAGGAATATATAAATCACCAAATGGTGAAAGCCATCCTCCCAAAAATAATAGTACAGCCATACTACTCATTAAAATAATATTGGCATACTCTCCTAAAAAGAATAAAGCAAATCCCATCGCTGAATACTCTACATTATATCCTGCCACCAATTCTGCTTCTGCTTCAGGTAGATCAAATGGATGTCTATTTGTTTCAGCTAAAATAGAAATGAAGAACATTAAAAATAGAGGAAACAAAGGTACTATATACCAAATACTATTTTGTTGTGCATAAACAATTGTACTGATATTACTTGATCCACAACATAATAATACATTAATTATAATTAATCCAATAGATACTTCATAAGAAACCATTTGGGCAGTTGACCTTAAAGCTCCCAAGAAAGCATATTTTGAATTTGATGACCAACCTGCAGTAATGATTCCATATACTCCTAAAGAAGAAACTGCAAATAGATATAAGATTCCAATATTCAAATCAGCAAGTACTACTTGATCTGTAACTGGTATAACAGCCCATCCAATCAAAGCTAATACAAATGTTAATACTGGAGATAATACAAAAAGTAAAATATTTGCTCTATTTGGTAAAATCGTTTCTTTTAAAAGTAATTTTAATCCATCTGCTAATGGTTGTAATAGACCAAAATATCCAATTACATTAGGACCTTGCCGTCTATGAATTCCGGCCATAACTTTTCGCTCTGCCAAAGTTAAATAAGCTACTGATATCAATAATGGTAATATAATTGCCAATATTCTTAAAACAATATTAATAAGATAAGAAACAGGGATCATTAATCCTATTAATATATACATTGCATGCATTGTTAAATAATCTGGAATAAACATCATTTTTTATTAAAAGTTAGTATATGACATCTTAAATGATGATGCTTTACCACATTTATTCATTGTAATAATATAATGGTTTTAGAAGAATTATTAATATATATCCTTTAAAACCCATAATATTAATAAATAAAGTATTATTACATCCATTATCTATATATTTCTAATAAAAACTAATTTAATGAATATATTTAATTAATATCTAAATATTTCATTTGTAAAAGAGATAATAAAACTAGTTTTTATAAACTAGTTTTATTATCATTAAATACTGCTTCATATTCTTCATACATTAAGTTTTGAATAACATGTTTCATAATATTTTCCATTAAATCAGAGATAGCTTTAGATTCCCTTACATGATATAATAATACACCATAGTGTTTATCTAAATGTGCTAAGAAATATTTTTCATAATCTAGAACTTGTTTAGTATCTAAAGTATCTAAATATCCTCTAATACCACTAAATAATACAAATACTTGTTTTTCAATAGGCATAGGTTCAAATTGTCCTTGTTTTAAAAGTTCAACCAACCTTTCCCCTTTATTTAATAAATACTGAGTTGCAGTATCTAGATCAGAACCAAATTGAGCAAAAGCTGCAATTTCTCGGTACTGTGCTAATTCAAGTTTTAACGACCCCGCTACTTGTTTCATTGATTTTACTTGAGCTGAAGATCCTACTCTACTTACAGATAACCCAACATTAATTGCTGGCCGAATACCTTTATAGAATAAACTTGTTTCTAAGAAGATTTGTCCATCTGTAATAGAAATCACATTTGTAGGGATATATGCTGATACATCACCCGCTTGTGTTTCAATTACTGGTAAAGCTGTTAATGATCCTTTACCAAAAGCATCATCCATTTTTGCTGCTCTCTCTAATAATCTAGAGTGAATATAGAACACATCTCCTGGGAATGCTTCTCTACCTGGAGGTCTTCTTAACAATAATGACATTTGTCGATAAGCTACTGATTGTTTACTTAGATCATCATAGATAATCAAAGCATGCATACCATTATCTCTAAAGTATTCTCCAATCGCAGCACCAGAATAAGGAGCCAAATATTGAAGTGGCGCAGCATCAGAAGCTGTTGCTACAACAAACACACAATAATGGAAAGCATGGTATCTTTTTAATGTAACCATTAATTGAACTACAGTAGATCTTTTTTGTCCAATTGAAACATAAATACAAACTAATGCATTTTGTTTATTTAAATAAGCTCTTTTTGGAACATTTAAGCTATTTTCTTTTAAATCAGAAGAAAAATGATCAAACGATTGGTTGATTATAGCGTCCACTGCTACAGCAGTTTTCCCTGTTTGTCGATCACCAATAATTAATTCCCGTTGACCTCTTCCAATAGGAACCATACTATCTACAGCTTTTAATCCTGTATGCATAGGTTCGTGTACAGATTTCCGTGCAATAATACCTGGAGCTTTAGTTTCTACTGCGATTTTTGGAGCATTTGCTAAAAATGCTTCATCTCCACCATCCACAGGATCTCCTAAAGGGTCAATAACTCTTCCTAATACACCTTGACCAGAAGGTACTTCTGCAATTACTCTTGAACGTTTAACAATACTTCCTTCTTTTACTAAAATATCGTTACCAAAAATAACCACTCCTACTTTATCTGTTTCTAAGTTCAAAGCCATTCCTTTGATACCTCCGCTAAAAGTTACCATTTCTCCTGCCTGAACAGCATTCATACCTTGAACTGTTGCAATCCCATCCCCTACAGATAGAACTGTACCAATTTCGTCTAAATTTAAAGTTGATTGATAAGGTAATAATTGTTTAATTACTTGATCCGAATAATTACAAGTTCGTAATTTATTAAGATTTGACATTATAAATAATTGATTATAACCTAATAGCTATAAAATTATATATTACAATATAAACCTGTAATAAAGATTACTCACAAAACTGTCTAGGAGTGGAATTGAACCACTGACACAAGGATTTTCAGTCCTCTGCTCTACCAACTGAGCTACCTAAACAATATCTAAGACAATAAATAAATATTATCGTCTTATCTTTAAACTAATAAGCTTTTAAGTAATGGTTTACTTTATTCCAATACCCATAGAATTACAAGTTCCTATTAAAGTTTTTACTAGAGATTTCAAAGGAACACTAGCTAATTTTTCTTCTTTCTTCATAACAAGAGCAATCTCATACAATTTATTTTTAGAAATACTACTTATTATATTACGTTTTGCTAAGCCACTTCCTTTTAACAACCCTAATGCTTGTTTGATATAATGAGTACTACAAGGATTTTTTATTATAAAATCAAATGTTCTATCTTTATATATAGTAACTTCTACAGGTAAAATAACATCATCCTTATAAATAGAAGAAGCATCATTAAATTTTTTACAAAATTCTCCTGAATTTACTCCATATTGACCTAATACTTGACCCACTGGAGGAGCTGGGTTTGCTTTCCCTGCTTGAATTTGTAGTCTAACTACCGTTACGATTTTCTTAGTTGTTTTCATTCTTAAATTCTAATATTAAGTTTATAAATATATATATATAATAGGTACCATTCTATAACCAATATATATATCTTTTTATTCGTTTTTAAAACAGGAGGAGCGGGATTCGAACCCACACTAACGATTTTGGAGACCGTTGTACTACCAATTGATACTATCCTCCTCTTGAGTAAAATAATAAGTTACATAATATAAATAAATGTATAAGATCAGTAAAATATAAATACATTTTATAATCTTATATAATAACTAAAAATTAAATGAATAATCAAATCAAAAAGAAAACTATTATCAATGAAAATACAGTAAAGCTTACTATATTTTTATCTTCTTATAGTGATAAGAAATTAAACCAGTGCGATTTATTATTTAAGAAAAGTATGTTTACTTTACTTAAAAAAGTTTATTTATATAAAGGGATAAAATTGACTAAACTTCCTACTTTGGAAAAAGAATTAGTTGTACTTAGATCACCTCATGTAAATAAAAAGGCCCGGGAAAAATATAACTTATTGACATTCAAACGAGCCTATACCATCTCACTGCCAAAAAAATTAACTAAACATAACGTTGATTTAAATATCATTAAGCATGTTGCACCATTTATTATTTTACCGGGGATTAAATATAAATTTAAAGAATATAAAAAACTGTCTTTAATTTCAAGTGTATAGAATCATTGAATCTTATAATAATATAAGATTCAATGAACGTAATAAATACTTCATTTCTACAACATTATTAGATGTCGTTTTTACTTTGAATGTCATTGTAGGTAATTGTTGAAACAATTCGTATTCAGATTCTATTTCTGGGAAAAGATATACATTTTTTATATTAAATATACATTCCCCTTTATTTCCATAAAAATATGGAGATATACCATAAGAAGAATCATCTTTAATTCGAGGCAATACAATGTTTGTATATCTCTCTAAAAAATGAAATAAACAATCCTTCCTTAACGTAACACGACATAAATAATTATTTTTACTATGTTTTGTTTTCTTTTTTTTCTTCACTAAGACAGCTTTCTGCCCTGATATAGATTCTAATGCAATCAAACAAACTAAACTTAATAACTTAGAGTTACCACAATCAAAAGATAATGTTATAGATTCAAGTTTAGGAACTTGATGTATGTTTAAATATTTAAACCTATTTACCATTTGTGGACGAACTATATTATTATAGTATAATTTATATCTATCAACAGAATTAATATTATATAAATCGTTACTTTCTAAAATTAATTTATTCATTACTTCATTATTACTTAAATTACCCCTGAGGATAATGCTACAATTGAGCTATAACCTCGGTTACGTAATTCTTGAGGTACAACACCAAAAACTCGAGTACCTAACGGCATACTTTTGGAATCTAACAAAACAATATCATTTTGGTCAAATTTAAGATATGTTCCATTTTTTCGAGAAAATGATTTTTTAGTACGAACTACTACTCCTTTGATAATTGAACCTTTTTTAACTGACTTAGATCGAGCCTTACAATTTTTAATGGTAACTAAAATAGTATCACCTATAGAGGCTCCATTTTTTTTTTTATGCTTTGTAACATAAATACACTGACCAATTAATGCACCACTATTATCTGCAATATTAACATATGTTCCTATAGAAACCATAGTTTAATTTTCTACAAATTCCACTTAGTCCTATACATTATGTTTCAGTAGGTTTGCTACTGAAACATGCATAGTGTCTAAAATAACATTAGGATATATCCCCAAGACTAATACCATAATAATTAATGGTATAAATATATATAACTCTCTTCTATTAACATCTACATATACAGATATAGTAGAAGTATTAATATTACCAAATACAACTCTATTATATAGCCACATAGAATAAACTGCTCCTAATATAACTCCTGTTGTAGCTAATATAGCTGTCCATCTACTTACTTCAAAAACTCCTAATAAAGTTACAAATTCACCAACAAAACTACTTGTTCCAGGTAAACTAATATTTGCTAATATAAAGAATAAGAAAATTATACTAAATAATGGCATTGTATCCGCTAAACCGCTATAATATTTAAGTAACCGAGTTTTATATCTATCATATAGAACTCCTACACATAAAAATAACGCTCCCGAAACAATTCCATGACTTATCATCAATAGAATACTTCCTTCAATTCCTAGAACATTTAATGAAAAAATCCCTAATGTAGCATAATTCATATGTGCTACTGAAGAATAAGCAATGATTTTCTTTAAATCCACTTGACGAATTGTAGTAAGTGAAGCATAAATGATAGCAAATACACTCATTGCATAAATCAATGGTGTAAAATAAACACATGCTTCTGGAAACATCGGAACTGCAAATCGGATAAATCCATAAGTACCTAATTTTAATAATAATCCAGCTAATACTACTGACCCTGCTGTAGGAGCTTCTACATGGGCTTCAGGAAGCCAGATATGAAAAGGCATCATAGGTACTTTAACTGCAAACGATGCAAAAAAAGTAAAAAATAATACAATCTGAAGGTTAGTGCTAAACTTAGTATTCAATAACACATATAAATCTGTTGTACCTACTTTTGTTAGAATTACTAAGACACCTAATAACATAAGTAAGGATCCAACTAGCGTATATAAAAAAAATTGGTATGATGCACTGATTTTTCTTTGTCTAGATCCCCAAACCCCAATGATAATAAACATTGGAATTAAAACTCCTTCAAAGAAAATATAGAAAAATAATAAGTCTAATATACAGAATACATTAATTAAAAGAAATTCTAATATTAGAAATAATAAAACATATTCTTTTATTTTTACTTTAACGCTTTTATAAGATGATAAGATACATAAAGGGATTAAGAAAGTAGTTAATAATACTAATCCCAAAGAAATTCCATCAACTCCCAAACGGTATTTTGAACCATAAAAAGTGAATGCTTCTAGAAATTGAAATTCAGATAACCCATTGTTAAAATTGACCCACATAAAGACAGAACATACAAATGAAAGTAAGCTAAATAGCAAAGCAGTATCAAATAGTAATTGTGTTCTTTTTGCAGGAATAATAAGAATTAGTACCATTCCAATCACTAAAAGTGTTAAAATGCATAAGATAGGATGTACTGCAACCAATTGATCGTACGGATGCAATAATATTTCTATTAAATTATTATACATGATTTAAAGTATAAGTTTTGATTTTTGATATCATTCTAATGGATAAATTAATAAATAAATGACATATCTTATTTCTTTACATAATATAAGGTATTCAAAAATTTTAATTTAATATAGAATCAACATCTTATTTTAATCTTTTTAAATTATTGATATTATTTTTAATATCTTATTATATGTAAAAAATATACATAATATAAATAAACCTCTATAAATTGTCCTTTTCGTCTAGTGGCCTAGGACTGCGCCTTTTCATGGCGCCAACACGGGTTCGAATCCCGTAAAGGATAAAAATATTAAATTAATATATAGATATGAATTTATATATGAACCATGATTTATTAAATAAAAAACCAACTGGATTTTTTAAAACAACAATCAATTCAGATAATAACAAAGAAGTAATAATAGAATTGAATAGAACAAACCTTCTATTTTTACAGTTAACTATTCTATTTCTAATAAGTATATTATTTAATTTTTTCTTCTTTGTAATAGATTATAAGAATATCTGGAATATAATAAGTTACTTGGACAAAGAAGGGTTATATATGATAGACTCTAGAGTAAATATCTATGAAAATCCTTTCTATAGTTTAAATAAAATTTATAATCTAAATAAAATTATCTCCTTTGATAACAATAAATCAATTAATTTATTTGATCAAATAAACATTTCATACAATATCAAGTATAATACAAATGAAAGTATTTATTCCAAATTGAATTACTTTTTATTTTATGAATTAAAAAACAAAATTTAAAAAAATTCTAAACAATGGCAAAACAAGAATTTATTAGAACAAAAGAGCATTGCAATGTAGGAACTATTGGTCATGTAGACCATGGAAAAACTACTTTAACAGCAGCAATCACTAGAGTTATGTCAATTAACAATAACCAAAATAAATATACATCATATGATCAAATTGACAAAGCTCCTGAAGAAAAAGAAAGAGGTATTACAATTTCTACAGCACATGTAGAATATGAAACTTCAAAAAGACACTATGCCCATATTGATTGTCCAGGTCATGCAGACTATGTTAAGAATATGATTACTGGAGCAGCTCAAATGGATGGTGCAATTTTAGTAATTGCTGCTACTGATGGACTAATGAGACAAACAAGAGAACATTTAATCTTAGCAAGTCAAATTAATGTTCCATATATCGTAGTATATATAAATAAAGTAGACTTAATGTCTGACCCAGATACAATTGAATTGATTGAATGGGAAGCACGAGAATATTTAACTCAATATGGATATCCTGGTGATGATACACCAGTTATCAAAGGATCTGCACTTAAAGCATTAACAGAAGACGATTTTACTGATGTAGGTGGTAAATCAATTATTGAATTGATGGATAACATTGATGAATATGTACAATTACCTCCTAGAGAAACAGAACAAGATTTAATTTTACCTATAGAAGATGTATTTTCTATTTCAGGGCGAGGAACTGTTGTTACTGGACGTATTGAAAAAGGTACTTTAAATGTAGGAGATGATGTAGATATTATTGGTTTAAATAAAGATAAGAAAACAACATGTACTGGAATTGAAATGTTCCATAAATCTTTAAATCAAGCATTTGCAGGAGAAAATGTAGGAGCTTTACTTAGAGGTATTAAAAGAACAGAGATATTTAGAGGACAAGTATTAGCTAAACCAAACAGTGTACAAGCAGGTACAACTTTCCATGCGGAAGTATATATATTGACTCAAAAAGAAGGAGGACGTGTTAAAGGGTTTACTGAAAATTACAAGCCTCAATTCTTCTTCCGGACTGCTGATATTACAGGACAAATGTTCTTCGATGGAGTTGTATTACCAGGAGAAACAATCAAAGCAAATGTAACTTTGATCACTCCAATTGCAATAAGTCAAGGGTTAAGATTCTCTATTCGAGAAGGAGGAAAAACTATTGGTGCTGGAGTAGTATTAGCATTAGAGCATAAACATAGTTAATTACCTATAATAGTGTTAGTTACTTACTATTTTTATAATGATAATATGATATGTATTTTGTAAGAAATACATATTATATTATATACAATTTAATAATAGTAAAATATATTTGGAGTAGAAGGACTCGAACCTTCGCATCTCGATATCAAAAACCGACGCCTTACCTACTTGGCTATACTCCATAACAATAATATAAATATCTATAAAAAACCTAGGGGCTTATAACTCAGGGGTAGAGTGTACGCCTGATAAGCGTAAAGTCAGTAGTTCGAATCTACTTAAGCCCATCTATTATATTATGTAATAATTAAACTCAAATCTCTTATAATATGTAAAGATATTTTTGACATATTATAACAACAATTTGATCAGTATTTATTGATTGGAGCGGATATGAATTAATTGGTTAAATTAGCTGCCTTCCAAGCAGCCTATATGGGTTCGAGTCCCATTATCCGCATTATATTTTATATAGCTATTAAAATAAGTAAATAATAATTTGAGCTCACTTGGTGGAATTGGTAGACACATCAGACTTAAAATCTGTGCCCGAATAGGGTTATCGGTTCAAGTCCGATAGTGAGTAAAAATAAAAACTTTTTTAATTCTATATAAAATTAATTCTTTAAAAAGATATATTTTTTATATCTACTTAACACAATAGTATCAACCAAAATACCCCTTTTATTAATATATATATCTATATATCTTTGCTTATTTAAATGAAAAATTAGAGAGGCAAATTTTAGAATTAAATTATTTTAATATACTATAAAAGACTAAAATTTACAATATAATGTTTAAACCATTATGAAATAAAGTAAATATTATATCTCAGTTGATATAAAAAGGATTACTTGTACCTATTATTATAAATATTATCCTATAAATAATTAATTTTAATATATATCATAATAATTAACTTTAATTATAAAGTATATTTTATTTCTATATCAATCAACCAGAAATAACTTATTTAAAATTAAATATAAGATAAATAAAAATTTAACTCTAACTACAAAATTCTAATTACATGTTTATTTGTATCAAATAAATCGGGTATACATAGCGTCCTTAGCTCAGTTGGTAGAGCTGCAGCCTTCTAAGCTGAAGGTCATAGGTTCGAGTCCTATAGGGCGTAATTATTAAATAATAAATTTTTAATCATTCAGATAAAAATAAATAAAAATATATTAAATGAATAAAAGAAGTAAGATTAATAGAAAAGTTATATATAATGTTGAATTTAAAACATTCTATAAACAAAAAAAGGATTCTATTGTTAGTCTAACTGGCAAAGAAACTATCTCTTTTAAAAGAGTAGAAAAGCCTAGATTAGCTTATTTTAAATTAAAAAATGTAGGTTGCTCTCAAGAACCCTCTTTTTATAGATCTGGAAAAGAAATTTTAAATTCTTATAACACAGAAAGAAGTACATTTAAAAAGCTTCCTCATGGATATAACCTAAAGAATGTTAAATACGATAATTTGTTAGAGCTACAAAGGTTAAAGAAATATTATGGAAACATTTCAAAAAAAAAAATTTCTTATTATTTAAAAAATAATCTTAATAGAAGAGCTACTACAAATAAATATGGGAATCTAGTACTTCAATTGGAAACAAGGTTGCAAACAATTGTATATAGAATGAATATTGCATCTTCTATATATGAAGCACGGCAAATAATAAACCATGGACATGTGTTAGTTAATGGAAACAAAAATACTAGTTCTTCTTACCAAGTAAGACCTGGAGATATAATTGAATTGAATCCTAAGTCATATAAAACTATTCTTACTAAGATAAAGCAGACTTTATATAGACACAAGACAATCAAGTCAAATGTATCAACTACTAAAGTAAAGACATATACTTTAACTCAATTGCCTTCTTATTTGGAAATGAATTATAATACTATTTCAGGAACCCTACTCTATTACCCTAAAATAATAGAAATTCCTTATCCATTAAAGTTAAGAAGAGATCTTAGGTATATAGAAGATTTTTTTATATAAAATAATAAATATGTTTTTTATGTATTATGATAATATACATAATGAAAAACATATTTATTATTACTCAAAATAAATTATATATTATTATATATATTTATATTTTGAATAAATGACTTATTTTTGATTCTACTGAATCGATTTGACTTATACCTTAAATAGTATAATCTAGATGAAGTAACATTCTTTTTACCAATTCTAAAAATTCCTTTTATATTAGAAGACCACAATGGCAAACTAATTTCAACAGCATTACCATGTATAACATTTCTTATTGTAACTGAGCGAGATAATTCTTTATTACAAGATTTAATACAAATCCCGATATAATTATTTTGCTTGTAGTTAACAACTTTTCCTGTTATTTCAGGAGAATTCATGATAATATATAAAATATCCCCAGCTTTATATTTATGTATTTGAGATAACAATGAAATATTACTCTTGGGATTATTTGCTACTAACTTAGTATCTCCTTTAGGACCATACGGAAAACTAAAAATAGATCTTCTTTGTCTTTCTACCTGAGAAGCTACTAGTAGTGACATTTTAGCTTCTTCTAAGTCGCTATAACGATTAACTATTAGTCGTTCTCCTGATATTCCAAATTGGTTGTATGCTTTAACCATAAAAGCACCTTTATGAAAAGGCCTTTCTTTATCATGATGGATAAAACGCTCTTTCCATGGCCTAAAATGAAAACTTATAATAGGATTAGGATTCATATAATAATATTCTCTTGTTAATTCACCCCATTCTTTTTTTTTATTTGTTAACGTTTTCAAATGTTTTTGATATATATCATTATTCATATTTATATATATTATTGTGACACGATTTATTATATTTTATAGATTAACTAACATATTCATATAGAAAAAAGAAAAGATTAAAAAAATATATTTAATCTTTCCTTTATAAGACAGGATTAACCTTAGTTTACTCAAAGGTATCAGTCTTACAAACCAAATTTTAACTTTTAACCTATGTTACAAAGTTCTAAAATGATTGGAGCAGGTATTGCAACTATTGCTTTACTTGGAGTAGGTATAGGAATTGGAAACATTTTCGCATCATTAATTTCTTCAGTAGCAAGAAATCCTTCAGTTACTAAACAAGTATTTGGATATACTATTTTAGGATTCGCTTTAACAGAAGCAGTAGGGTTATTTGCATTAATGATCGCTTTCTTAATTCTATTTACATAATTATTTAAATAATTATAAATTAGAATATATAGTATAAGATATAATATAGTAATTACTATATTATTATCTTATATTGATAATATAAAATGGAAAAGGCAGGATTCGAACCTACGTAGTAATAATACAGCAGATTTACAGTCTGCCACCTTTGACCGCTCAGTCACTTTTCCATCAACTAGATTTACTTATATTTATTTGAATAGTAAGCGGAGTTGAGTATCGGTAAACTCATCAAGCTCATGACTTGACTTTTGAGGGTTCGAATCCCTCCTCCGTAAAAACAAAAATAATTTATCTTAAACTTTTCATATTATAATATGAAAAGAATTAATTTTTGAGTAGGTGGCTGAGTGGTCTAAGGTACCAGTCTTGAAAACTGGCGTGTGTAAAAACACCGTGGGTTCAAATCCCACCCTACTCAACCCTAAATATACTCTAATACATGTATAGCATAAATACTATAAAAAAAGAAACTCCATTTCAAATTTATATACAAGAATTGGGATATAGAACTATCTATTGTCTAATTTACAGTATAACTATGTTTACTGTAATATACTACTATAGCGAAGATATTGTTTATCAAATAGCAAAACCATTGATTCGATCAAAATCATCTGAAGATTATATATTCATATATACTAATTTAACAGAAGTTTTTTATATAAATATATATGTTTCTATCATCCTAACAATAATGATTACTTTTCCTTATGTTTTATTCCAATATTTAATATATATTAAGCCTGCCTTATTTGAAAATGAAAAAAAAAATATCATAACCATTTTTATAATGAGTTTAACAGGTGCTATTTCTTATATATATTTAACAAACATCTATATAATCCCCTATATTTGTAATTATTTTATTAGCTATGAAAATATAGATAATATTCTTAGTATAAAATCTACAACAAAATTAAATGAATATATTTATCTAATAGTAGATCTATATTATGCATTTATATATATATCTCAAATTCCCATATTAATCATATTATTACTATTTAATAATATAATTAATATCATTAACATGATTAAATTGAGAAAATATATCATTATTATTTCTCTTGTTATAGGAGCTACAATATCTCCTCCAGACATACTTAGTCAGTTCATAATTGCTATTCCAATTGTACTTTCTTTTGAAATTACATTATTTTTTTATATTTTATATGTCAGCTATCTAAATACTAGAATAGCTAACATATAAACACTAACAACCTTTATTATCGATCTACTTCTCCAAATACAATATCTTGAGTTCCAATAATAGTTACAACATCAGCAATTAAATGTCCTCTTGACATAAAATCCAAACCTTGTAAATGATAGAAACCAGGAGCTCTTAACTTACATCGATATGGGCGACTTGTTCCATTGGAAACCATAAAAACTCCAAATTCACCTTTAGGTGCTTCTACAGCACAATAAGTATCTCCAGATGGAATAGAACATCCTTCTGTATACAATTTAAAATGGTGGATTAAAGACTCCATTGACCCTTTCATTGACGTTCGAGGAGGCGTATTTACCTTTTGATCATCCTCACGAACTAATCCTTCAGGCATATTAGCAATACATTGTAAAATAATTGCCAAACTTTGTCGCATCTCTTCTAATCTAATCAAATACCGATCATAACAATCTCCTTTTGTACCTGCAAAAACTTGGAAATCTAACTCTGGATAAATTTCATAAGGCTGAGATTTCCTTAAATCCCACTCAATTCCAGAACCACGTAACATAACTCCTGTAAATCCCCAGTTTAAAGCTTCATCTCCAGTCACTACTCCAATATCAACCAAACGTTGTTTCCAGATCCGACTACCAGTCAATAATTCTTCAATTTCATCTATTCTACCACCAAATTGGCATGCAAAATCATGAATATCTTCCAATAATCCTTCCGGTAAATCTTTAGCAACTCCTCCAGGTCGAATGTAATTCGCATGCATCCTAGCACCTGAAACTCTTTCATAAAACTCCATCAATTTTTCTCTTTCTTCAAAGGCCCATAAAAAAGGAGTCATTGCTCCTACATCCATTGCATGGCATCCTAAAGCTAAAAGATGGTTTAGTAAACGAGTAATTTCAGAATATAAAACTCGAATATAACTAGCTCTCTTTGGAACATTTACTTTCAATAGCTTTTCTACTGTTAATGAAAAGGCATGTTCCTGCGACATCATAGATACATAATCTAACCTATCTAAATATGGCAAAGCCTGCTGATAATTTTTATATTCAATTAATTTTTCAGTTCCCCTATGTAATAGCCCTACGTGAGGATCAGCTCTTCGAACCACCTCTCCATTTAACTCCAAAACTAGTCTTAGAACTCCATGTGCAGCTGGATGCTGCGGACCAAAATTCATAGTGAAATTTTTTAATTTTTTTAATGATACATCATTTGTATTAACAACATTGTTTAATTTCATATGTTATATTGATATAAATTATATGGTATATTTATTTATATAATCAAATATACCATATAACTAATTATTTTTATAATTTAAACATACAGTAAAAACTATAACTTATTTTGAATTTTTAGGTGAACCTTTAATATTAACAGTAGCTGTTATTAAAGTTAAGTTCTTTAAGAACTCTTCATAGATAACTGACATATCAGTTTCTTTCTCTGTTGATTTCCATAACAAATCTTTGTGTTTGTTTGGACTAATCAAAGAAATAGAATCTGTATCTTTACCTTTGAACCACCAAATTGAAGGACTATTGAAAGAATATTTTTTTAGACTTCCGTTGGAAAAGTGATCGTTAGTCACTTTATTCCAGATATTAAATCTATAAATATATTCATTAATAGAACTATTAGAACCTTGTTCTAATGAATCTAAAAACTGCTTTCTTTTATTAAAAATGTGATTTGATTCTTCTTTCAATGTAAGTACTTCTTTAGATTTGATAGCTAATCGCTTTTTTCTAAATTTAATGATAGTACTCAATTGAGGAATAATGTAACTCACAAATATAAAATATACAGTTAATGAAATAGCAAAAAACCATACTAATTGTGCAAAAAAAGTAACTTTATCTAATTGAGGCATTTTTTATATATAGAAGAATTTAATGATTATATCTTATAATATTTAGAAATATCTATATTCATAGTTTTCTTAACAATATTAATAACTGTATTAAATTCAACCTTATATTCAGAAAGATTATATGACCATCTAGAAATAACATCTTCAGATCTATCTTTGATATAAGTATTATGAAATAATACTAGTACAATAAACATTAAATATGGTTTGATATCTGAACCAATGTCAAACCAAATATAAACTTTAGTTAATAAAATTGTAAATGTTAATGCTACTAACATTACAAATGCATAGTGATAAATATATCCACTTTGAAACTTAGATACTTGACGCATCATATTTTGGAATACTTTAACAATACCATAAGGACCAAACAAAGGAATTATACCTTTATCCAAAGTTTGGAAAGTAACCTTATATCCTATGTGTAAAAAAGAGTTAGCTATGATACTATTGTAAACTTTATCAAATAACCATTTTTTAATTAAAAATAGATATATTGTTCTAAAATTTTTATTATACATTTGATAATAAATAGTACCTGAATTAACATAACTATAAAAAATCAAAGCTACTCCCGCTCCAGCCAAACTAAATACAGTAGGTAGAAGTTTCATATTTAGATTAATAAATTCATAATCAGTTAATACATTATTTCCAGGACGAATGTAAATGGCATTTCCCCAAAAATGTGTACCCATACCTACGATCATATCTCTAAATAAATATCCTACAAATATACTTCCAAGACCTAAAATAAACAATGGCACTGCCATAAAAATAGGGGCTTCGTGTATATTAATAATTGATCTTTTATAAGCATTTGTTCGCGCATAGAATGTCAAATAAATCAACCTAAAAGAATAGAAAGATGTAAAGAATACTGAGATACTACCTAACCAATATGCTACACTACTACTAATACTATAGCTAGCATAACTCAATTCTAAAATCATATCTTTAGAATAATATCCAGTCATAAATGGAAATCCAATCAAAGATAATGATCCTACTAACATCATTGTATAGGTATAAGGTAATAAGTTTGTTAACCCACCCATTTTCCTCATATCTTGTTCATCTCCTAATGCATGAATAACAGATCCAGCTCCTAAAAATAATAATGCCTTGAAGAAAGCATGATTCATTAAATGGAACATACCTGCTGAATAATTTGAAATTCCACAGGCAAAGATCATATATCCTAACTGACTACATGTAGAATAAGCAATTACTCTTTTTAAATCATTTTGTACTACACCTGTTGTAGCAGCAAAAAAAGAAGTAAAGGCACCTACCAAAGTCACAACAACTAAAGCAGTTGGTGCAAATTCAAATAATGGTGAACATCGAACAATTAGAAAAACTCCTGCAGTAACCATAGTTGCAGCATGAATCAATGCTGAAACTGGTGTAGGACCTTCCATTGCATCCGGTAACCATGTGTGTAATCCTAATTGGGCTGATTTACCTACTGATCCAACAAATAATAATAAGCATATTAAATTCAAAGCATTGTATTCTGTTTCTAAAATAGAAATAGTTGTTTTAGTAAAAAATGGAGTCGTAGCAAAAACAGTAGCAAAATCAATAGATCTGTACACATAATAAATTGCCATTATCCCTAAAATTAAACCAAAATCACCCACTCTATTTACTACCATTGCTTTGATAGCTGCTTTATTTGCTTGTAATCGAGTATACCAAAAATTAATTAATAAATATGAGCATAGACCTACACCTTCCCATCCAACAAACATTTGTAAGAAATTATCACCTGTAACTAAAATTAACATGAAGAATGTAAACATAGATAGATATGACATAAATCTTGGTAAATGTGGATCATGACTCATATAATCAATAGAATAGATATGTACAAAAGCCGAAACTGTTGTAACCACTATTAACATCACTGCTGTTACGCTATCAAACAAGAATCCCCAGTTAACTTCCAACAGACCTGAATGGATCCAAGGAGCTAATGTAATGTAGCAAGGACTTTGTAATAAAGCAACATCATAGAAAATTTTCCACGATAATAAAGCAGTTATAGAAATAGAAATTGGAGCTATCAACGATGCTCCATATTTTCCTATATATCTTCCAAAAAAACCACAAGTTATACAACTAAATAAGGGTAAAAAAATTATAAGTAAATACATATTATTTTATCTTTTTTAAAATTTTAAATATATATAAGATATAAAAATAAGTAATATCTAATATAAAACTTACATAATATAATAAATAGATACTACAGACCTTTATATCTAAACATGAAATAAAAGCACTTCAAATTGATTAGAAATTATAAACCAATCCATTTGAGGCACCATCCTAAATTATGTTGGGTAGGAGTCGAACCTACAACTTTCGGATTCGAAGCCCGACGCTCTATCCAATTGAACTACCAACACTTAATTTCCTTTATACTTTAACAATAATTATAACTAATTTAATAAAAACTAGAATTAAACTATAGCCATAGAGACAAAATATAGTATTTAGCTAGGCAAATTTAGCCTAATATTTAAAAAATGTCAAATAATCCTAAACATTTATATAAAAAAATGCAGTCGGTTGACAAAATTAAGAAAATTACATCTGCCATGAAAATGGTAGCAGCCTCTAAATTAACAAGAAGCCAGAAACGGCTAGAAGCATTTTCACCATTCTTTAAAGATGTATCAAATGGATTTCCATTGGATATTTATAAAGAACAACAATTTTTAAATGCAAATAGAATTCTATTAGTTGTATCTAGTACAGATAAAGGACTATGTGGAGGAATTAATACTTCTATCTATAAAGAAGTAAAAAATACTATTAATTTTTTCCAAGAATTCAACCCAAAAACAGAAATTAAAATTTTATGTATGGGAGAAAAAGGAAATGACTTACTAAAAAGGACACATGCTAAGTATATGGTTCACTCTATTACTGGTATGAGTAACAAAGCACCATTAAATATTAATGCAGCGTTAAATATTACTGATTTTGTCCATGATTACAATCCAGATGTATGTTTTGTAATGTTTAGTAAAGCAATTAGTACTATGACTAACAAAGCTTCTATACATCCAATATCATTTTCTTCAATAAATGAAGAAACACAACCATCTAATTCATTATTAGGAACTGCTTCAATAGAAGCCAGCTTCCTTAAAGATTACCTATATATGGTTACAACATCATATATATTACATGGTCTTCTAGAAAATGAAACTAGTGAAATGGGAGCAAGAATGATTGCAATGGATAATTCAACAAGAAATGCAACAGAATTACTAGCTCAGTTGTCTCTAAGTTATAACAGAGCACGACAAGCTACAATTACACGTGAATTAATTGAAATTATCTCAGGTAAATCAGCAATTGAATCAAGTAAATAAATTCAATTATTACTTGACTTATCTATATTTATTTTCTCTTATTCTAACTACAGATTAAAGATTTATTGTCAAATATTTTATTTTAAAATTCGACACACTTTAAAACTATAATGATAAGAGTATAGATTATCATAACGTTCTCAAAACTCATAATATAATTATTTGAGTTACATAATTACTATATTCTCTGGTTATATAGGAAATCCTCTTAATTTGAGGATTTCCTTTTACAAACCACTAACAACATTAAGTTGTTTGTTCTAAAAAATAAAGGGCGAAAAACGGGGCTTGAACCCGTGACCTTCAGATTCACAATCTGACACTCTAACCAACTAAGCTATGATCGCCTATTTATATCTATTATATATACATATAAATATACCGAATGTCAGATTCGAACTGACGACCTACTGATTACAAATCAGTTGCTCTACCAACTGAGCTAATTCGGCAACCTAATTAAAATATCTATATATTCATATACAATGGGTACATTGGGACTCGAACCCAAGGCCAATTGATTAAAAGTCAATTGCTCTACCAACTGAGCTATATACCCGTTAATTTTATATCTATAATATATACAGTGTATAGAGAAACTATCCCATTTAATTACACTGTATATATTTTAACCTACCAATAAGCTATAATAAAAACTATTAATGGCATAACCTTGTTACATATTGGATAAAAATAAAACATTTAAATTTGTCTTATTTGAATTAGTTCCCAATAATTTACTTAAGCTATATGCTAATTCGATATCTTCAATTCCAGAAGAATTCGACGATTTAGCCACATAATCTATATTATGTATATTAGAGTTCTTAAATGTATCAATAGCATATTTATAAAAATATGTATTAACTTCATTAAAGAATTGTTGTTGTTTTTTCGGGATAGAAGAAACAGGCTTGTTTCCATTCAAAAAGTCTAAATAATTTTGAAATCCTAAATTATCCACTAAAAGCTTCCCTAATTTATACATCAATGTTGATCTTACTTTACTTGAATGATTCTCCAGCAATGATAAACAATTTAATGTATTTTGTTTATATGAAATTAAATTATTTTTCTTTAAATAAAAAATAAAGTATTTCATCATTCTTCCTCGATATAAGTAAAAATATGGGATATAATTCTTAGTTGATTCAACTAATAAATATTGATATAGGTACCACAACGACCGATGTTTTTTTAAATTTTCATAAGATTCAAATGCACTTGCAATTTCTTTTCCAGTGACATCTAATTCATCTACAAAGCCATCTTTCAGCTTCATATAACTAAATGTTACAAACCCTATAAAAATAATCATAATTAAAAAACTTTCATTATAAATAATAAAAGTTTCTGAAGAAATTAACGCATTAATAAATAGAACTAAGAAAATAACTTTAGAGAAATATCGCTTAGATACCTCTCTTCGTTTTTTCATTTCTTCTTCATAAGTATGAGGTAAAGACATTTTTTAAAAATAATAAAATTTATAAAATCTTTTTACTTTGATAAAAAAAAAGTTTGAAAGTATTTAAAGTAAAGGTAAAAACAACTAAATAGACGTAAGTTATAAAATTAGAACTTACCCTTTGATTAAGTTAATATGATCTACTGCAATAGTACCCCTTACTCTATAGTAAATAACTAAAATAGCTAAACCTATAGCAGATTCTGCCGCAGCAACAGTTAGAACAAATAAAGAAATCACTTGACCAACTATATCATCCAAATAAACAGAAAATAAAATAAAATTAACATTAATAGCCAATAGCATTAATTCTATTGACATTAGCATAATAATAATATTTTTTCTATTTAAAAAAATACCCCAAACTCCTATAAAGAATAAAACCATAGAAGTAGTTAAATATTTAATAACAGGAATTGTCATATTGTAAATTTAATTAATTTTTTTTCCTTTAGAATGAGATTGTAATAACCAATCCAATTGGTTAACAGAATCTTGCAATGGATTTTCTATTGAAGAAAAAATTATATTCTGAGCCTGAGCTAAATCAGCGGTCGGGCTAAGATTATTAGATTCTATTAATTGAAGCACAGTTGCTTGTAAATCAGATAACGAGATATCTTTATACGATTTAAAATAATTAGGGCCTAATAAATAATTGTAATATTTTATACCTAAAAATATTAAATTAGGCATCTCCTCTAAGTTAATTAAGTGAGAAACACCTAAACTATGTTTCTGATACAAAATAAAAACCTTACCATTTCCTACTAAGTTCCTTAAATATGTCCACCCTTGAATATTAGTTTTTTTGCATCTATTATCCAAAAAAAATCGTAATATACCAGTAGGTATATGTAATATACCAGCATTTTTTGGTAAAGTGGCTTTTAATTCTAAAAGCTCATCCGTACCCAAAGATGAGGATGTATAAAAAGAAAGGACTGCAAAATCTTTAAATAAGTGGTTTAACTTATTATTTAATAAATGATACCGTTGTTTTTTTAATGTTAATGTTATATTTTTCATATATAATCTAATATTGGAAATAAAAACTCTTTCAATAATTAAAAAGAAACAGTTTATTCCTTAATCTGCAATGCATCCTCAAAAGAGCGTTCTACTTGTTTGTAAATCAATTGTTTCTTCAAGCTATGATTATGATACATAGTTAGAACAATAGCCCCAACCATAGATACCAATAGAACCATACCTGCAATAATGAATGGATAACAGTAATAAGTATATATTAAAAGACCAATTACTTGAATATTCGTAAGGATCTCTATCTTATCAGCCCACACTAAATAATAATCAAATGTACTCAAAGTAGAAAAATCATTTGTAGTTAACACTGAAATCTCTAATAAAAAAATAAATCCAATTAATGCTCCAATTGGAAAATAATACATGATTGCTGTATTTCTTTCAATAACTTTGATATTTAACATCATAACTACAAAAAGAAATAGAACAGCAATGGCACCTACATATACAATTAATAAAATTAAAGCTAAAAACTCAACCCCTAATAATAATAATAATGCAGATGCACTAAAGAAAACTAAAACTAAAAAAAGTACTGAATGAATTGGATTTGTAACTCCAATCACCATTGTTCCTGAAAATATAGCAGCTACCGAAAAAAAATAAAATAATAATTCTTCCATCTTTTAAATTTTTATATTTAATCCTGCATACATATACCTAAAATCAATAAGATAATAGGATACTTGAAACTTTTTTATGTGCTAAGAAAAATAAAAAATCAGGGTACATAAAAAAGAATAGGATAAATAAGACAGAAAGTGCTATCACAATAGATGCCGGTTTACCAATTTGGTAATAACTAGGCCATCTTTGTGGAGATTCAAAATACATAATCTTAATTACCCTCAGGTAATAAAATGCCCCTATTGAACTAGCAAGAACTGCTACCAATGCAGGGAAATACATATAATTAGATGTCAACCCAAATAACAACATCATTTTGCTCCAAAATCCTGCCAAAGGAGGAATCCCTGCAAACGAGAAGAGTATGATTGCCATACTTGCTGCCAAGAGAGGGTTTTGTTTAGATAATCCCTTCAAGCTAACTAGATATTTATTTGAACTAGACGTATGTTTGTTTTGTAATGCTAAGATGCTTCCAAAAAACCCAACACTCATTGCCACATAAATAACAATATATATCACAAAGCTCTCTAAAGAAAATTGAGTGAAATTAGCTAAAGCAATTAATAAATATCCAACATGTCCAATTGCACTATATGCTAATAGACGTTTGATTTTTTTTTGATATAAAGCAGCAAATGATGCTAACATCATTGATGCTAATGATGAAAAGATCATTATTGGTTGCCACCACTCAACTAAATCATGGAATACAGAAAAGAACAGCTCAATAAAGAATCCAAAAACTGCGATCTTTGGAACAATCAAGAAGAAAGCTGTTACATTTGTAGGTGACCCTTCGTACACATCAGGTGCCCACATATGAAATGGAACAGCTGTCAATTTAAAGAGTAACCCGACAATAATAAACATAAGACCAATAAATAATGGGTTTGCTGCATAGTTTTGTAAAAAGTCTACTGCAAAAGCTCCATTAAATAATAAATATAGATCGGAGAAAGAAGTTGTCCCACTAAATCCATAAATTAATGAGATACCAAATAATAAGATACAAGAAGAGAAAGCACCTAGGATAAAATATTTTAACCCAGCTTCTGTCGACATTTTAGAAGTTCGTTTACTAGTAGCTAAGATATAAAAGCATAAGCTTTGAAATTCTACTGCTAAATACATAGATATAAAATCAAATGATGACAATAGTAAAAGCATACTTAGAACAGATAATAAGATAAGAACTCCATATTCATAAATATATGTTTTATTTCTTTTTAAGTAATCTAATGAAATTAATAAAGTAGCTATCGTAGCTATAATTAATAACATTTTAAAAAAACTAATAAAGTCATTAGTATGTAACATATTATTAAATGATACACCATATTGATGATTGTTACCATTTAAAATTAATGTAATAACTAATACATATATTGATAGCCAATTTACACTTGTAGTTAATATTGGGTATTGGTAATGTTTATCTGTAATTAAAATTTTTTGATTAACTACTCCATATACTAATAATATTAGGATTGCTGTAGTTAAATATATTTCAGGAATTGTATAATTTACATTTATATTAAAACAATTATTTGCTTCTGAATAAAAATTCATTTTTATTTATTTAATACTATAATATTTTTATAATAAATGATTAAATAACAATATATAATAAAAGATATTATATAAAATAATGGTTATTATTTTAAAAATTTTTATATTATATACTTTTATTTACATACCTTACTTTTTTCTTCATATTATAAGAATTTTATAATAAAAAAAGTATGTATATTTATATATGTAAAGAATTAAATTGGTTAACTAAATCTAAATAAATCATGTTAGTCTATGGTAATAAAATAAAAGGGCTTATAGTTCAATTGGTTAGAACCCACCGCTCATAACGGTGTAGTTGTAGGTTCGAGTCCTACTGAGCCCAGTAATGATAATATAATATAATAAATAATTATGATACATATAGATTATTTTAATTATATAATATATAATATATATTATAGTCCTTTAAAGTATTATATATAATACATTATATACCTTGGGGGGGACATAGTATATCCTTATTATATGTAAAGTTTTTTAATTTTTAAAGAAAATGATAAGTTTACGTGTTGAAAATCTTAGTTTTTATAGATCAGATAAATATATTTTAAAAAATATTAACTTTAATTTAAAAGGAGGTGATTTTCTTTATATCCATGGTTATAATGGTAGTGGAAAAACAACTTTATTAAATATTCTAGCAACAAAACAGTTAAATTATTTTGGAGATATTTGGATGAATAATTCTTCTTCCAAATTAAATAGTAATTTATTTAATTACCATATAAAAAATAATTTGTTATATATTAGTCATTTGGACTCCATGTATGAAAATTTGAATGTTATAGATAATATATCTATTTGGAAAAATATAGTTGTAAATGATATACCTGAAAGTATGGTATTAGATTTCTATAATTTATTCCATGTTTATAAAAATACCTATAATAATTTATCTAAAGGTCAAAGAAAAAAATTAACTTTATCATTATTATTCATTTTAAATAAGCCAATTTGGTTATTAGATGAGCCAATGGTTTCGCTAGATCTCTTTTCAATCCGTTTATTAACTTTTTTGATAAAAAAACATTTATCTTTAGGAGGTATGGTTATTTATACTAGTCATCATTTAATTGATTTTAAATTAGATCAAAATTATTATAATTTATATCTATGAAGTATGTATTAAATTTATTATATTTAATGGTTTCAAATGCATTTAGAATTTATAGGAAAGATATATTTATTGGGTCTATATATATTATAGGAAATATTATTATTTTTTCATTTTCCCTTAGTTATATTAATTTGCAGTCCCAGGATTTATCTCATCTATATTTGATATATTTTTCTTTGTATTATATTTTACTTTTTTTATATAATATTACAATATCTATAAAAATTTTCGAAGTTGATTTATCTTCTGGTATATTGGATACTCTATATATTCAAACTTCAAGTAAATTTATTGTTTTTTACAAGGTAATTATCAATCTATTAATATTGAATACCATAAACTTGATTAGTTATCCTTTTATATTTTTTTTTTATAATATTTATCTAGAAGAAATGATTCAATTTTTTTATTTATTCCTGGTAAATAACTTATATATTATGTCAATTGTATTATTAAATATTTTGATATTGATAATTCTTTCTATTAAAAGTTTAAATAACATATTAGTCTATGCAGTTAGTATTCCATTATATTTACCTCTATTAATTTCAATAAGTAATTTATGTATTTCTGTTGTAGAAAGGCAGGTTTATTTGGAATTGGCTTATTTTTTTATTTTATACAATACATTTTTTCTAGCAATAATTTTTTATTTGAGTAATCTATTAATAAAAACAGATTAAGTCTAGTCAATGAATACAAATATAGTAAACAAAATTCAAAACTCGCTAATCATTAAATCAAAATATTTTTTTGTTGTATCTAATTATATTATAGGATTATCCTTTTTTTTTTTCTTATTCTTTTCTTCTATTGGGTTAGGATTAGGACTAAGGCTATATGATAATACTGATTTACAGCAAGGAGATTATTTTAAAATATTATTTATTCATGTTCCATGTGCATGGACATGTATTTGGATATATATAATTATGTGTATATGTAGCATATTGTATTATATATTTAAATATCCTTTTTGTGCACTAGCATCTTTACCAATGTATTATTTAGGATTGTTTTTTACATTTATTACTTTGATAACAGGATCTTTGTGGGGTTATCCTACATGGGGTTCTTATTGGGTATGGGATGTAAGGTTAACATCTGTCTTAATCCTATTCTTTTTCTATCTTTGTTATGGAGTGATTAGGTTTTCATTTAAGAATAGTGAAAAAGGATCCAGGATGGGAGCATTATTTATAATAATAGGAACATTAAATATCCCTGTTATTAAATATTCTGTTAGTTGGTGGAATACGTTACATCAACCAGCAAGTATGTCTTTTAATGTCATGTCATTTTTAGATATGAATTTGATCATGGCATTAGTTTTTATAATTATTAGCTTATTTTTTTTTAGCCTAATAATTACTTTATATACTTTACAGTTTGAAATACACCAATATAAATATAATAAACTAAAAACTTTCTATATTTAGATTGGAAATAGTAAAATTGTGAAGTTTTTTATATATTAATATAGAATAAAAAGCTATATAAATATTGATATAATTTATATGGAAGCTCATATTCATGTTGATAATATAGATGTGTCTGTTAAAAAAAATGCGCGGTATACAATATTACAAGCTTGTGAACAAGCAGGAGTGACTATTCCTCGTTTCTGTTATCATGAGCGTTTGTCTATCGCTGGAAATTGTAGAATGTGTTTAGTAGAATTGGAAAAATCTCCTAAGTTAGTAGCATCTTGTGCTATGCCTGTTAATAGTGGGATGAAGATTTATACTAAAACAATGGTTGTAAAAAAAGCACGTGAAAGTGTATTAGAATTTTTATTATCTAACCATCCATTAGATTGTCCTATTTGTGATCAAGGAGGAGAATGTGATCTACAAGATCAAACTATGATCTATGGAAATGATAGGGGAAGATTCTATGAATATAAAAGAGCAGTAGAAGATAAAGATTGCGGTCCATTGATCAAAACTATCATGACAAGATGTATCCATTGTACTAGATGTGTAAGATTTTCTACTGAAGTAGCAGGAGTTTCAATACTAGGTGTTTCAGGTAGAGGAAATTCTATGGAAGTAGGTACATATATAGAAAAGATTTTTGATTCTGAGTTATCTGGGAATGTTATTGATCTTTGTCCTGTTGGAGCTCTAACTTCAAAACCTTATGCTTTCACAGCAAGGTCATGGGAGTTAAAAAGTATTGAATCAATTGATGTAATGGATACGCTAGGTTCCAATATTAAAATTGATACAAGAGGGTCTGAGATTATGAGAATTTTACCTAGATTAAATGAATGGGTTAATGAAGAGTGGATTTCAGATAAAGCAAGATTTTCATACGATGGGTTAAAGAGACAACGTTTATATAGTCCAATGGTTAGAGATCCAGATACTTCGAAACTTGTTATGGCAAGTTGGAAAAAAGCTCTGACAATTGTATCTTCTGAAATTAAAAAGTCAAGAGGTTCTGAAATTGGAGCTATAGTTGGTAATCCAGTTGATTGTGAGTCTATGTTAGTATTAAAAGAACTAATGAATAAGTTAGGTTCAAATAATATTGATAGTCGGCAAGAGTATGTGATGTTCAATAATGACATGAGAGAACACTACACTACAAATATAAGCTTAAAACAGTTAGAATCTGTAAATAGCTTATTATTGATTGGGGTAAATTTAAGGTTAGAGTTACCAGTATTGAATGCTCGAATTCGGAAGGCTCGACGGCGTAATTATTTTACAGTAGCTACAATTGGTACTCCAAATAATTTAACTTATAGTAGTTATCATTTAGGAAATAGTCTATCGACCTTGGTTCAAATTGTAGAAGGAAAACATTGGTTTTGTAAAAATTTTATGATGAATGATAACCCATCTATCTTTATTGGTTCTGGAATGTTTAGGCATTATAATGGAAATGTATTTATGTCTTTGGCTTATCAGCTATTAAAACATAATAGAAATAAGAAATGGTGGAGAACAGTCAATGTAATTAATAGTACATGTAGTCAATTAGGAGCTTTGGAAATGAACATTATGGGTACTAAATTTAATAATATTTTTTTAAGTAACTTACGAGATAAAGACATAAGTTATATAGATTCTTTTAAAGAACAGTTAAAATTATTATATTTAATTGGGGAGTCAGGATTGTCAGAAGAAAACTTGAATAAATTATTAGGTTCTGATAAGAAGCCTTTTATTGTTTATCAAGGTCATCATGGTGGTGATATTGCAAACAAAGCAGATGTCATTCTTTCTTCTTCTTCTTATGTAGAAAAAAAAAGTACTTTTATTAATATTGAAGGAAGAGCACAGAGAACAAACGTAGCTTTGACACCACCAGGACAAGCAAAGGATGATTGGAAAGTTTTAAAGGCTCTATCTGATTTATTAGATATGAAGTTACCATATAACAAAATACAAGATATTTGGGAAACTTTTAAAAATATAAATCCTTCTCTTTCAATTATGAATTATAAAGAGAACATGGAACCAATAGTATCTAATAATGATATTACTATATCTCAAAATATTAATAGTGTTAATATTATTAGGAAAAGTCCATTTTTAAAATCTATTGATAATTATTACAAAACAGATATAATTAGTACTTATTCCGATACAATGAATAAATGTGGTAAAGCATCATCATTTAAGATGTCATATACTAACTTTTAATAAAAAATGATGTTTATTCCAGATTATTTAACAATGCATGCA